TCGCAATTACTACCACAAGAAAGCCGCCCCCTCATCACTTACCGCGATTTATTCTTTGATTCTGGGGGGAATTCACAACATTTTTTCTGGCGTTCCTTTCTATTGATGAAGAGGTGACCTCGTGCTCTTCAAGAAATTAAGGCAAAGGCCCCCCCGAGCCCGAGTTTACCGGGGATCTTGGAGGGGCTTCCACCAAATCAAAGCCGCCACCCTCGCCAGAGATAGGGGCGCAACAAAAAGTCTTCAAAAAAGGCGCCGGAGGCCTCAAACTCATCCGGAGTTGGAGAATCGAAAAAAAACTTTCTCAACAGGAATGCATCAAGAAAACTGCCCTTCCATATAGATCGTCGTGGCATGAACTTTTTCAATAGATTCCTAGCTAACTCCTCTTCCTATTGATCTTGATTAGTTCCAGCTTAGTTTTGTTGAGAGTTCTCTTTCTGGACCGGACCCATTTGTTGACCGTCTCCTGAACTGCTTATCCTGCATGTGCTTTCGGGGCCCCCCACTCATTCAATCACTTGCTTGTGATTACAACCATTCCCCGAAAAGGGAGAGGCGAGGAATCGTCCGCTCCCGTTCATGTGCCAAACCGAACATCGTTAGGTCCCGAATTCTGCGAACGACCGGATCTAGATCAAGATCTCCATTACGTCGTACGATATATCGATCCGGAGAACTTCAGTTGTAAGTCATCCATTTTGCTCCTATCTAAAGTGATGCTAGGCTGCTTCACACAGGTGCGCTTCGCTCGGCCACACGATGAACATGTTTTAAGCTAACTGCATGTCGAGCGCTTAAGCGGAGCTTATGGTCACTCGTTCCTCGCTTGTTCCAATCCTAGTAAAGAGCTTCAGATCTGATTCTACACTACATACGATATTCCATTCCGGCCCTCACTAGCTCTTCGCTTGGTTGTACAAGGAGCATGCCCGAGGGGGCTACTACGCTCACCGCGCACTTGCATTACCATCTGAGCTTCGCTACCGCTTCCCCCAGCTCCTACGCCTACCACGAACTTGAATCATCACGTGGCTGCTAAAGCAAGCGTTGCTTCACACGGCCCGGAGGAAGCCAAAAGACCCTCTCATCCGCGAAGTGCTTTTTTGTCCTGGACATGTAGGCGAAGGTAATCCTCTTGAACTTCTTGGCGAGTGCTTCAAAATATCCATGGTAGGGGAGGAACTTGGCATTTTGAATCTCCCACTTACCGATGGTCTGGCTTATGACCAGTGAAGAATCTCCAAACACATCCAGCTCTTCGCCATGTCAACTGCCGCTTGAAGTCCGGTAACACATGGCTCGTATTCTGCAACGTTATTCGAACAGTCGAACTTCAGCTTCACTGCAATGGGGATGTGAGCACCAGGGGGTGAGACCAGAACTGCCCCTACTCCGCCTCTGTCCTCTGTCCCCTTCCTTCTGACGCCCGCTTCATGGCTTGCTTTCTACCTGCTTTCACTTCTTTTTGAGACAATCCACCTCAACACAACATGGAAAGAAGCGAAGCCATAGGCAAAACCCTAAGGTCCCCGCCCGAGCTACGCGATCGTCAGTTAGGTTGAAGGTATGATTCACTTTTTTATGAATAGGTAGGTTAGAGATGCCTTCCCTCCAGTTGGTTCAGTTGGTGACGATACGCTCCAGTAGCTACAGGAAAGGAAGCTGTGGCATTGAAGACTGGTCCCGAAAGCGATTAGTAAGCGAACTAGGATCTGCAAGATTCGACTTTGATCCGCCTATGAACCTTGGTTCACGCTCTACGTATCTTATTCTTTCAAGCCCTCTTTCTTCTGTCCGAATTGCTTGGTTCCTTCCCTTCCTTTGCTTTGCCAAAGAAAGGAATGAACCAAGTGCCATAGCCCCTTCTTTCCTACCTGAATCAAGGAAGCCAAACCCTCGTGCCAAAGAATGCGGAATGGAATGCCGTCTTCCTCTACCTCAAAACTCTTCATGCATACTTGACTAAAAAGCTTTCGGCTAGGCTTTCCGCCTTCTCTTCTCTGATAGTTCATTCCATCTATGCTAAGTTTACTAGTTCCTGTATTCAACGTAAAGTAAACTCTTTCATCTCTTATTGCTCCAGCTCCTAAGGAATGAGATTAGCTTGATTACGCACCTGATTGACTTTTAGTTACTGAAAGCGCTGATGAACGGTCTTCCTTATTTTAGGATGCAACTCGCCTTCACGGCTTGAAGCCGGATAGCTTGAAGCTTAAGGGCTCTCGGAATTCCCTTTCAAGCTTTCTCGAGTCACCCTAACGTAACGGCTAAGAGAACTTGGCTAACTTCGATCAATTCCACGACTTTCCATCCTTCTTGTGAGAGTTTCAGATTAAGGGGACGCGAGTCATCAGTTCTTTCCTCCTAGTCTAGGCTTTAGGCCTGATAGTTCATTCTCGAGGATCACTGAACTTGGCTTACTTCTTACTGAATGCCGTACTTAGAGTTATCCCACTCGGGTTGAGCTCTTAGCGATTAGTCAGTCCGGGTCCAGCTAGTCTTGCACTTTCAGACGGGTCCTTCAAACAAAGGCTTAGTAAGCACAGATTCCCTAGAAATCCAAATTTCCTATAAAGACAGATTTCCTCTCTTCCCCAGAATTAGAATGCTTTCCTTAGCTAATACTGATTGATTCACCGCATCTTCTCGTTCATTACATTAGGAGATCTAACCAAGCACTCGAAATGCGACATTGACTAAAGAAGGTAGACAAAAAGGCAAACTAGAGAAAAAGCCAAGCTGACTGAATTGAATCTTTCAGTGGAATTGGGGCTTACCTTATATCATATCCTCTCTCTTTCAAGCACAGTTGAATGAAAATAGCGTCTTTTTCTCTTTTTAATAGATATTCCTATCTTAACGAGGGCTGCTTGCTCTGCTTCACCACCCCATAAGGCTAGGGACTGCACACTACAGAGATTTCTTCTCCTGCCTATGGGTTGGCAGAACGACCTGTGGATCAGATCGGTTTTAGAGAGAGAATTTCTCCTAGTGCCTTGGGGCGAAGCACGGATCGGATCATCTTGAGTTTTGGTTCAAGAGAAAGTCTTTCTTCCCCCGAGGGTTGGTGACCATACTAGCGGCATGCAGGCCTAATTTAACACCGTTTCACGGGTGACCCTCAATAACATAGCCGTCTTATCTGAACCCCTCTGGTATGGGAAAAATGCTTGCTTCACAGGTATTTCCCGAATGTAGGGCCCCTACAGACAAGCTATCGCAGGGCGCTCGTCCAACGCCCACCAAGCAAGTTAACCATAACTCCAAGTTTTGTCTTGAAAACAACCTCTCTGTGCCGTTAGTGCAACATTTCTCTAGTGTACCTTTGGGGTAGTGGTAATGGGCTCCAGAGCATACCGGTATTCAGTTTCTCTTATCGCCGTAGTAATTTCTGAACCAGTGATTTCTCAACCTGAACAAATAGATAAGACTAGGAAATGACCCCTCTTCAAGCTCTTCCCCGGAGGGAACACCCAGATAGACTTGCTTACCCCCTGCTAGGGAACCCGTGCTGGAGCAATGTAACTGGATTAGAAAAAAGATATATTTCCACTTAGCTATTGCTTGAAAGAGTAATTTCTCTCCTTTCTTCTTTTTAGTAGGTGAAGCTGAGTGAACTCATACCCTTAGGGGGGGTCACTGAACACAGACTTTATCGGTTTTTTTATCCGTTTTAACTACCCTCAGACTGGACCTGTAGCTCTGGTGTTAGAACTTGGGTTTAAGGCCTTCTATCGGCCTTAGCCGTTGGTTGAAAGAGTAAGCCAAGCCTTCTTTTTTTCAGAGTCAAGTAGACTACCTTTTCTGTTAGGAGCTAGAAGCTTAGAAGCAGCTAGGGGCTAGGAGCTAGGAGTTATAGAGGAGGAGGGGTCACGTAGTACGAAAAGACGAAGACAGGACTTGGTCCATTAGTCAGACTACAACCCTCCCCAACACTTCTCCTGTTTGGTTCTTCTTTACCCTTCCCAAAGTCGGAATCCCTCGCCGCAGGGCTTTTTTATGCTAACGAGCCTCACCCAAAGAAGCATTCCCTATCGTAGCTTATCAACTTGATGGAAGCAGTTTTAGCCTTTAGACTAGCTTCGGCGACTTCGAATAAGGAAGAAGCAGAGAAACTGTCTAAGGAAAGGGTAGCAGGCGCATCGGCCACAAGACGGCGGTCACTGGCAAGCAGAAAGAAGCAATTCAGGTTCTCCAGAATCACTAGTTCCAAGTTCTCCTAAGTCAATAGGATTTTCTTTCGAAGTGACATTGCTCGAAGCCTTCCTTTCACACTAGGCACACTAAGTACACTAGACAAACTATGGCACTAAAGCTGGGACTTTTCCCGTCCTACTCTCCCGTAGAAGGGTCTATCGCTCTGTTGCAGCTTTCCCATCCCTAGTAGCACCTGCTATTGGATAATCCACCTCTCTTGCCACGGCTGTAGGAACGGAAAGAAGAACCGTACCGTCCAACCCATCCTGCCTTGTATCTCGATCGGAAAGAAGCAGCTGCAAATGCTATCAGTGGTTCTTCCTTCCTATCCCTATGTGGTTGTCAACGAGAAGGCTTATGGATAGCATAAGGATGGGCTACGCTACGAGACAGCAGAAGGGTTACATCCGGGAGTGATCTACGAGAGTTCGCACATAGCCTTATTAATATTCCTATCCCGGTGACATAGGCATAAGCTGCTTCCAGAGCAGAGGTTGCGAAGCTAACAAGCCTACAAGCCAAAGCAGGGGCAGTGTGTCGAGATAAAAGCAATAAAGAGCTGAGGAACGAAGAACCGCGGGTGGAAGCACTAGGAGAAAGCGAAATATATCAGCGCGCAATAAGGCTTATGTTACACAGATGGGGATCCCAAGGAGAGGGCTTTAAGGGCTTTACTAATAATAGTCAAGGTAGGGGACCGAGAATACAACAATCAGGGTTGTCGTAGAGTAGATCAGGCTCTCATCAGACCTAACATGCTGCTCAGTCTCCACATCGCAAGAAGAGGTTCCGCTCTGTTAGATATTCAGGATTCACCGCACAGAAGCGATCTCGAACATCCCTTATGTATGTCATTTCTTTATCAGTAATAAGAGCATTGATAGAGGAAGATGAATGTGCAATGGAATTGCAATTGGATGGTTGTACTGCTACTGCTTCCTTTAGCCGCTCCGGTATCGGCAACATTCACAGCTGAGCGGATTCTATCACTCTCACTTGCAGCCTAGTCTGTAACAAGAACCATGGCATTCGAAGCTTCCTGTACTGCTCTTGTCTAGCAAAGAGCAAAAGAAGAAAGCCAGAGCTCATATATGCGAAGAGCTAACAGGAGCCGTTCAAGTTGGTAAGGAAAGATAGGAGGTGATTGGAGAGATCACAAGCCTATTCCACTTACCGATGAGGCTCTTATAATAAAGAGATTGGTCTGGAATATAAGAGGAAGGTCAGAGGGTAGTAAACTGTCTGGCTTAAGAGTGACTGTACGGGCAGTAGCTAGACTGCTTGCATGTCGAACAGATCTAATCACAAGGGGGGCGGCATGTCCTAGAAGCTATGGCTCAGTTCATCCTAGAGTAGGGGCTAAGAACTGTCTCGCGAGGGTAGACCATAGTTGGTGAGGTGGCTAGATTATTCGAGTCAATGCGGCGACTCACCCCCTCCCTGCTTCAAAAATAAGGTCCGGCATTCTTTTGTTATCCGATAGTTAGACTGAATCAAGCTAATAATTGGCAAGGTCCCACATAGTTGACATAATAGCTTTTCTTTTTTCTCTTGCCTACAAAGTCTTTGGCGGTATATCGTATATAAAGAAGAGCACTGCCGCATTTAGGTATGAAAAGCGACCCGAGTGTTTGAGCCTAGCGCACCGATTTTTTGAATTACGGTTAGAATGTTCTAAGAGATTGAATAAATGTGGAACCGCGGGCCATGGATTTTCATTTGTCGGTTCGATTCTGGCCGGTTCCCATGTGGCGAATAGTAAGAGACAGGGGTTATGGGGCATGCGGTACGAATGTTCAATGCGACAACTGCTTCTAGAGATTGAAGCAGTTCGTGAGTTAAGTCGAAAAGAAGATTCTCCACTCGGGGAATCCGAAGTAAATGAGATTCAAAAAGCCGTGTTAGCTGGAACCTATACTTTCTCTCCGTTTCGAATCGTAGTTTTGAAGAAAGATGACCCTCTCCGAGACAAGTTCTTTTGTGGAGCTTCCCGGATTGCCTGATCATCTTTTTTCTATTTATGTGGAGCCTGAGGATGAGCTGGTTCTTATGGCTGTGGTCTTCACCTTTCTTTTAATAATAATAAAGTCTTTCATTCCAATTCTTTCGCCTACCGGAAGGATAGGAGTACAAAGGACTTCTGTAGTAAAGAACTTAGCTGGGGAAACGTAGAATTGCTCTTGCTTTTTTTTTGACCTATCTGCTTCGAAGGCCCGCCTTTCCAGGAATCGTCTTTTATGTAAGCTTTGTGAATCTGTGGTAAAGGATCCCGCCATTTTGCGCCTGATATCTTCCTTCCTGGGGGCGCCTATCATAGAGAAAACTGGAAAGAATTGGTCGGTTCAAACAGGGATCCCGCCGGTAGTTTTCATTTCCGACGTCCTATTAAATTTCTATCTGGATGTTTTGGATCGAGCCGTCGAAGTCCGCTTTCCTGCTTTTCAATCCAGCTGCAGTACTAGGTTCTAAAAGGCTTGTTCCGTCTGGCCCCTACTTAGAGTTTGTCTAGCAGCACGTAGGCCGGCAGTACGTAATCCGTGCAGTCCGTCGAGTAGTCAATGTCGTATTTTAGTCTAAGCGAGTGAATGGCTTTCCTGGTCTATTTCCATTGCCCTATGGTAAAGGTGCATTCCCTCTTCCGTTAGTTGTTGAAATGTCTTATGTAAGTGAAAGCGTGGTTACGGGTTTCCTTTTCTATCCCCATCGAATCGTACATCTCTTTTTCTTTCTTTGAGACTCGGGGACAGGGACTCAGAGGGAGAAAATGTGTGACTTGCCAATGTCAAAGCAGTTTCTTCTTTGTTTTCGAATCCGTCCGATCGAGGTTATCTTCTTCCTTGTCTAGGATCATTTCCCTAGCCCCTTTAGTGAGGTACCTTAACCTTGCATTAGCTTTCGAAGTGTTGTAAGGTGCATTTGCTTTAGCTTGAGTGCTTCCATGCTTGCTTCCCGTCTATTCCCTCTTAGTCCGTCCAGTAGATCGAGTTCATGTGCTTGGAGGTCTATCTCCATCCCCCGATGGTCGTATTGTGGTAAGGTTTCATTTTCTTCTTGCTTTATTTGAAAAAACTTCTCTTTCCGCTTTCAATGCTTTTTTGCTTGCTGCTTGTTAACAGCTTTCCCGTCGAAAGGAATCATTTTTCTTTCCTCAGTTGATGTCTTCGATCGTGTAACCTTACTTCCCCTCTATCCCGCCAGCCAGCTTACTTCTTCCGCCCATTACTACCGTACTATCCCGTATTCCGTAAAAGCGAAGGCTTCAGGTCTATCCCCATTGCCAACTTTCTTAGTCGTGGAAGGGGCTATTGCCTTTTCTTTACTCGTTTTTTAAATCTCTTAGTCCGGCTATTACGTATATCCCGTAGTCCCTATGTCTGATGCTGGCCCTTTCGTCCTAGCTTTCCATTCCGTAAGCATTCCAAACCCTACCATTGTTGGAAGGAAGGCTTACTGCTTTTTGGTTGTTGCAAGGGAATAGCTTTCCGGTTGTCTCCTAGTCTGTGTAATAGCCCCCGGGGCTTCTCTTCTTTTCTTCTAGCATCTCCCGTAGCGGAGAAGCATTTCCTTTGCTTCGAATCAACCCTATCATCAGTAGGGGCCTAATGCCAGTCTTCGAGGCAAGCGAATCAATCGTATCAACCTTTCCAGCACGAATCCTTGTGCTAATTCTTGTAGTGCTTGACTCAGTCTCTCCGTCAGTCCTCAATCCGTCTCGTAGGAAATGTCGTAGTATGAAAAAAGGAAAATCCATCATCTTATTTTATTACACTTCTCTTTGAAGCTCTTTCTCAGATAATGATTCTCTTCTTAGTGTGTGAAGTCGCTTGACTTGTTGGCTCACCCGAGGCGAGGACTGAGTTTGCTTTCTTTCTTGCTTTGTATCGAGGGTATGTGTATGCGGTTGGTTGTAGGACATGTTCTTTATTGTTAGAGGTTTCCTTATCTTATTTTATTTGTCTTGTATGGCGGGACTGGTGATTCTTTTGTATCACCATTTTCCTATCCTTTCTTGTTCTAAGGAGAATGTGTCAGAGCTCTCCCGGCGAAAAGGAAAAAGCTTTCTTTCCGCCCCTGCTTTCTTATCATTGAAAGCCTTGGCAGCAACTAAAGCGGAATCTCGCCTAGCAGGTCTCCGAGAGCAATTGGCCAAACTCGTGACATGGTTTATATATCCTCCAAGAGCGCTTATTCTCCATCAATGGCGATAATGCCGCATCTAAGAGCCTATTCATGTGCAGCCTACTCGGATTAAGGAAAATCCGGTGCAGTGCTTGATAAACTTTCGATGCCCGCCTGATGTGCTTCTAGCTGGAAGCAGCCAATCCAATCCCATTAAAGGATATTTAACCCTTAGGGCGGATCCTCCTCTCTCTACTGGGATTGACTCGCAACGAAGGAGTCCCATTCCTTTGGCAAAGGCCCTAACTACAGCTCTGAGTAACTCCTTGTCTCATTGATCCAAGTCATCAAGGAAAGACAGTGACGATCGGTACGAAAGGGAGGCATACTAGCAGGGGATTCGTACGTTGAGCGGTTATTCCGCAGCGTATAGGGGTTAAAGAGCCGTTATGTAGCATCTGAGAAGAAGAAAGCAGACATGCACACGAAAAGACTTGCAAGAGTAAGGTAAGGCTTGACTTTACTAGTCCTCTCGCTACGACCCTTACTCTTATAACGGGTTACACATGCCACCCGCTTGCTTCGCTTCAAGTTTGAATGCCCAAGGTTTAGAATCCATGTACAGTCCCAGTCACGAAGAAGCAGTCCCGTCCTCTCTTAATGAGATATCTCTATCTTTCTCGCCTTATCCTGCAAACAGCTTATTGGACAAGGCAAGGAAAGCCTAAACCGTGCGTACCCCTTACTCGTACAAAAACGATTTCATTGGCTTAATGGCAGCAGTAAGAGCGCATTCCTTGTCCTACTATGGATTCATGTGTCAAACAGCTCCTTCTTGAACTTCCCCTTCTTCCTTAAAAAAGGAAAATCGTCCGCTGAAGGCCTAGAGAGAGGAACAACCCCAGACGCGAAAACAACTCGAAAGGCGAATCTATTTCAATCTACAATCCCAGACGCGACAGCAACCTAAAACGCGACATTCCTTGTCCCCTCTAGAGTGCCGCTTCCTTGACAGGATTCAATCCCACCGGAATCCTCTGAGTCTGTCTGTGGCGGAAGGATATCTAGTTTCACCAAGGGACAATCCATACAGTGAGTAAGCGGGGAAAGCCAGTTTCATCCTGTCCTTCTGCTAAGCCTTTCTATGGCGATCCATTGTATAAGGGTTAGAGGGAGGAAGTGCTATAGATGTGTTAAGCAAGTGAAAAAGCCAATTAGAGATCCATTTAGAGTGAGAAGTTCGATTTGATTTTGATAAAGCTTTTGAAAGTGCTAGTTGCCATTCCGTGTTTGTAGTTGCCTATGCCTAAGTCTCTACCCCTCGAAAGTACAGTCAAGAGTCCCTGTCCCCTCTCGAGCGAGCAGAAAAGGTAAATCCAGCTGGTGATGGTGAGGTAAAAATATCCGCTTTCGTTTCTTAGTCCACAACTCATTGTGTAAGCAGTTTGGTTGTTAAGTTATAGCAGGACTGAGCAAGAAAGAGCCAATACTCCTATATCGCCAACCCTAGTAAGCAAGCCTTTCATTATCATTATCCTTCTTGTCAACCAAGCTTTAATTCTAACTTTCCCCGCTTCGCTTTCTCTACTAATAAGGTAGGCTCCTTCCCCGAATGACTACCTTCGGCGTACTTTGTTCTTTCCTTAGTAGTGCAGGGATTCCGGCGATTGTGTTGCTGGCCTCTGAAAGACTAAGTTGAGAATAGCGCTCGCTATCTTTCCAGCCATAGGCATATCTGCTTACTTATCTAGGATCAAGGGCTCCCCTTTCTTCTACGGATTCATATACTTAAGACTGACTTTGGAAGAACTTCCCCAGGTCCACCCCATTGGAAGAGTCCGTTTTTTCCTCTGTTATTGAAAAGTAAAGTCAGGACCTCTTTTGTTGTATCTGCTGCGCCTATTTCGGATTCCGCCCGAAAAGCATACTTTTCTCTATAACCATCCGCCACCTGGGAAAAGAAAGTCCTGCCATATCTACTGTATTTTATCCAGGACCGGTTGCTTCTGATCCCGCTTCAGAGTCTGTGTCGGTTGATGCGCCTGCTAAGAAAGCGGATTCCTATTATTATGGAATAACTTTGGATTCCTATCCTGGATTTGGAAGGAAAGATAAGTCCAATACTATTTATGGAAGACTAGGGATTGCTAATCTGCCTACGCGGGAAGCCTTTTCCCTCTCAGGCTAAAGAGTAAAGATAGCCCTTGCCCTCTAATACATGTCACATTGGATTTGCTAGTATTCCTACGGGGCTTAGTATTCCGATGTTCCGGTCTTCAAACAAGAACTCGGGGGCTCGTTCGACCTGACGCTGGTTAGACATGAGGTCGAACATGTCCCGCTTCGCCCTCTGGCACTAACGTAAACCACTGTGGATGAGGTATCATTGGAGGTGGAGCTAGAGCCGCCATGTTTCTTCTCGGGTAAAGGACAAGATAATCAAACTTTCCTGATGGGTCTCCGAGAAGGTCTACCTCAGGATCTCCTGCTTCATATCGTTCCCGTCATTTTTGCTGATAAGTTTTCTTCTTTCTCGGCTTCGAGCTCGAGATCAGTTTCTTGTGCATTTTGGAAACAATCATCACAGTCGCAGATGTCCCACCATATGTGGCCTGATTCAGTCTTCCCTTGATAGATGGGTGATCCATCCAAAGAGTAGGCGATGATGGGGAATTCAGAGGCTGCAGCGGTCCGAAGTGTTCTATTCTTGATTTGAGGGGCAAGAGCTGTAAGTGTGAATGCTGGCTGATGTTGTGTTGTGCCAGTGGGCTGAGATGGTTTCGATTCTGAGGGGCCTGCCGAGCGAACCATGTTGATTTCAGGGAGATCATTCTCTGTTTCAATTCTCAAGTGAACTTTGGTTCCAGGTGGCGTGATAAGCTGAGACGGGTCAAACAGTCTGTTCTTGCTGCTGATTTCATTACTAGAAGGTCCTGCACTGTTGCTGTTCCCATGCGGCGGGAGGGGATTTTGGATTACATTGGGCTTACTTTCTTTCTCAAGTTCAAAGCGTAGCAGGTGTTGTTCTCGGAGATCTTGGATCTTGTGTCTTAAAGCGAAACATCTGTCAGTCGTATGACCTGGACTTCCCATGTGATAGTCACAATGTGCATTGGGGGCGTCCCCTCTTGGTGGCGGGTTCGATACCGGGAGTGGAGGAACTGGGGTGGCTAGGTTGGCGGTTATCAACTGCGGGAGCTACTGTGATAGGGGTACCGGGACTGGATAAAACTTTCTTTGTTCCTTTTGGGGAGGTGTAGGTCTCGTGCCTTCTCCTGTTGGTGCTTGTGGTTGAGGAATCTGAATCCCAGGTTGGTTAGTCTGCTGAACCTGTCCTGGTGAGAATATAAGGGGCTGCTGAGTGGATGGCTGTATGTATATTCTCTGCTTTTGAGGATGGTCATTTCTAGACGGGGCGGAGGTGATGACCTGAACTTCTCCTCCTTTCGGCCCGGTTTCTGTTCTTTTGGTCTGTACCCTCCTCGGAAAACCGACAATAGTACACCACGTCGCTCCTCTCAGACGGCTCTGCAAGCTCAAGTCCCTCCTGAAGCTAGTGATTCGGCTTCCTCTCCATCCTCGGCATTACTGATGACTCCGGAGCAGATCCGAGATATGATCAATGCCTCAGTCGCTTCTGCATTTACCTCCATGGGTATCTCTGGTCGATTAATGTCATTTTTGAACAAGCAGACGTACAGTGCTCGGCTCGCTTAGAGTCACACTTTTGACCATGCTCAAGTGTCCCCTTATTAGGTAACCTATGGGTTCGCACGTCGCCCATCGAGACTATTCGATCGATTACTCATATACGCTATTTACTGTTCTTAAGGATTTCTGCTTCTTTCCGTGCTTACTTCTCTCTTGTGCCCTTGGTCTTTGGACGACTTGGTAGCTCTCTTCTCTATATACAAAATCCCCATACCTCTCCTTTTCTTCAAAGATAGGGAACTCCAAGCCATCAACATTTGGGAAAACGTACCTTGATGCAACCCTATTCGAATTCGAAACAAACCTATTTACCCAATACTCCCTTCATCACCCTTGGTTATTGTTATTTCTTAGCTTCTATTTCTTCTATCTGCTTTTTCTTCGTTCGATATGGTATACTCTTCTGCGGATTCAGAGTGAGATGGTGAGGTGAAAGTCTTTTCCTGACCTGCAAGCAAGGGGGCTTTAGCCTTCTGGATAGAGGTGCAGATAAGGGTGGTGGAATCCTAATCCGCTATACTGGCCAGTCGAGATACTGGTCCGCCTGCTTTAAAGCGATTGTTCGCGGCGATTGATGAAGCTTGAAAGTCACGGTGGCTAATACGCACTCACTAGAAAACATTCAAGACAGGGACTCCATTCTTTGGAGTAAGGGGAACCTTATCAGTAGGGGAAAAAAGAAAAGTATGATTGGAAACAACGCGTTGAACGCCCAGAGTCGGCTTCAGCCAAATAGACAGAATGGCAAGCTTCATTACCATTCGATAAATCCCATCGGCTCCACTCCCCTTAATGCGCAAATGGCTTAAAAAGCTTCCTTCATTCGTCATCCCAAGAAGAAAGAATCTCCTTATTTCCAGCTGTCCGAAGCTTATAAGCAGGAATCGGCCATTCAGGGTACCCCTTTATGAGCAGCAATCCTGGAAGGAAGGCGGTCTTTCTTTCTTTGTGGAAGGGAAGCTTCTAGCCCCCGCCTTTAGCACTAGCTGCAGGAGAAAGACGCCAGAGGAGAGAGTACGAGAGACTCTCGAAAACGCAATTATCGAACGAATATCTAATCGCCTGAACTCCTCAGTATGGGCTGACCCCACCTAGAAGCGCCCCCTTTCCGATGATCGTTCGGAACTTGCTTAACGAGGCGGAGGTATACGACGCGACTTCGAATGATGCAAGCTAGGTCTCAGTCAGGTGGTGCACTTTATACGTGATACAACTTTCCAATCTATCTACCCACTTACTAATCTATAGCACGACCAATCAACTGTCAATGCTTGTGATAAGTACGAGTGCACATCGTAGTCCCCTGCATTCTCGGTGAAAAGCAGAAATCGAATTCTCAACGAATTTCGGAAATATGAAGAGATTCCTGGATACTCGATAAGCAAGATAAGGTCTAAATGTTAGCGAAGGCGACCAAGCACAACAATGCCCTTGCAGATCGTGCGTTAAAGACATCTGACTTTAGCGAGCTGAGGTTGGTCGTAGATCAGAGGGTGGTCCGAACGTGGAGGTGGGTTAGAGGAGAGGTTAGTACGAGCCCACCTATTTTCTGCTTTTCTTTCTAATAAGCGAGCATTCCGACCCAAATTCCAGGGTCGATAGCAAATAGAGAGAGACTTTTGTTGAAGATGAAGTTAAGAAAACCTGCCCCAAGAAAGAAGGAAGGCTGCGGCCTTTTCTTAGCCTTATGAAAGTAAAGGAAAAGATAATAGGAATTACTAGTCTCCAAGGCCTGTTAGAGCCGAACAGTCGAACTTCTCTTCTTTGCTTACCTTGAATTTCAAGCTTTCAGTCTGAAATACTTGCTCATAAGAACCCTAGTCCCGTTTAGGCACCTCTTTCTGGGGCAACTGATCCATTCTATGAACCCGATTCTTATCCGCTATTGAATGATTTATCTCCGAGTTAGTCCTCTCTAGCCCTCTCGAAAGAAGAAAACTGTAGCCTTCCTCGCTTAGGGGATCCTTTAGTTTCCTACTATGATTGGGGAGACTGAGATGAGCTCATCCGGTCTAGCTCTAGCTTTAGCAGCTCAAGCAACTCTAGCAGCTTCGGAAAGAGTAGCTATTTCGGAATAGGAGATTGGAACCCGAACGGGGATTGAGTTTAGTTCCTCTTGTTCCGTGTAAGTGGTGTCAAGCTCTTTAGAAAGAAGAAAGGGCAGGACTCTTCTACAAAAAGAATGTCGTCAAAAAAAATCTGGTCTGTCTGTAAGCAATTACCTTTCCTGGCTTTCTTTCGCTGCTTCATAAACCCCTTTAAAGGAAAGTGAAAGTAAAGTGGAATTCACCCGCACCTTCGAACTCTAACTCCAACTCAAACTAGAACTCATCGCTCCAAAGGGCTTCCCCCGAATCATACCACATATATATATCTCCAATCTCCTCAAACGGAGGTGCGGAAACCGCCTCTCCTTGGTATGTTACTTAGCAAGTCAGTTATGAAATGTCTTGTCTTATTAATAGATTTCATTACAGTGCATCTTCCCGGGATCGTTCAAAAAGAAATTTACCTGGAGCAGGGAAAACTCCTATTTACCGGGTCTGGGATCGATTTCAACTCGGGGATTGCCTGGTCTTTCTCGCCTTTTTCTACTATGCCTTTCATCGTGAACTACTAAATCGACTCCTCTTGTTGGCGAAGAGAAATCGGGACTTTTGGCTTTCTCCTTTCTGGGCCCGGGCTAATTCTTTGTCAAGCACCAATTCCCTTTAGTCGATCAATTCCTTTAAGGGATCTACTACGGAAAGCATTTGAACAAGACCGATACCGATCTTGCATGTTGACTATCATCAAGCATACCAGCATAGCATGAAGCCTACCAGAAAGCATTCTCTCTATCCGAAAGCCTACCATCGACACTGACTCAATGCAAGGGAAGGAGAGTCATTATTCAAGCCATGCTAGCATTCGTTCCCTGTCGACAAGAGCGAATGTCTTTTCCAAGTTCGCCAACTGAAAACAAGAAGCTGGGAGGCCTTATCCCACTAACAGAAGAGTATGGAAACTTTCGCTACTATAAAATAAAGCCAGGAAAGAGAGAAGCGGGCTCTGGCCGTTTTATCGGAATGGCCTAAAGGAAGGTATGTAGCGTAAAGAACGTAATGGAACCCCCATCTCATAGTTTTAAAGAAGTCCCGACGCGGACCCTACCCTATAATATAAGAAAGACTGGTCATTATCAAAGCTATGGTTTTTTCAGCTGGGGTTGGCGGCTGTATCCTCCGATTGGATACTAATAGGGGCAAAGAACAGAACATATATAACATAAGCCAAGTCAGAGGGAGCTAGAGGCTTCTCGAGACCAAAGTGCCAAGGCGGACGAGCTGAGCTAACCATTCGAGTATGAAGGGAGGGCTCAACCTTAGAGGAGAGTAGTTCCTTCTTATCCCCTTATGGGGCTGCGGATCTCCGAGTATGCAAGTTTCCATCTCCAAAAAAAAAAGAGAAGACTGTTTTGTGTTTTGGTACTTCCTAATTAGCTTCTTATGAGTCGCCAACACCAGATCAACCTACTGAAGTATAAGGACTACAAAAACAAGAAAACAACGCTTCCGCCGCACTCCATTCCTTTGCTGCCGAAGTCTTTATTAAGGTAGTTGTTATTGTTATATATAATTCATGTTAGTAAGCTGCGCCCTTCCGCCCTCCTTATTTTATTCTAGTTGTTGAATTCCGATTCGAAATTCGAAAGCATGCTCCTGAACCCGGGAAGGCGGAGCTAAGACAATGATTCCGAACTGGTTGAACTGAGCCCAACCCGGTTGAACGAACTATCCTACTATCCATCCTTTTTTATTAATAGTTGCATTCCTTCCGGTGAGCAGAGCAGTGTTTATTCCCTCCCGTATTAGGATGGGAGCCACCCTGCACCCCCAGGGCCAACAACAACGAATAGTTAAACCGTACCTCCCACCCATGTGGAAGTCAGAATCTGGCTATCCGGTAAACTAGACTAATTCTCTACGTAACATCGAACTAAGAACGGCTAACTCCCACCCGGGAGTTATAGCCAGTTTGACTGGATAGGTCGAGTAGTTATCAGATAGGCTGCCCGCCCTCCCACCTTCCGGTCGAGCATTGGAATAACCCTGGTAACATTGCTCTCCGGGTCCTCCTCATTGGGGTCGCTGGTTAATATATCAAGTTCGCGCTCGTGCCATCCTGAACCGGGGGTGCAGGACGGGATAGCTTCCCGCCCACCGAAGTAGATCCCGACAGCTGTGGTTATCCATCCTGAACTGCTGGAGCTAATACCTGGCCACCCCACCGGCTAACCTTATCTCCTTGGATAGGTAATTAAATTAGAGGATGCTCTCCCTAGATCTAATCATTGCAGTTTAAGTGAGATTTCCAAGCAGGTAAGAAAGACAGAACTGCCGACCAGATAAAAAAAAGGCTGTTTAGGGGCAAGAGGTAAAATGGCAACTCATCTCTATGGGATTAAATACCGAGCAACCAGAGAATAAACACGGACCCTCGCTTCTATTCTCGTTCGAAGTCCCCGGACAATGATCGCCTAAGAGTGCTCCTAGCTTTGTGGGACAGACCCCAGGCACACTACCCCTTTCGGGGTTCTAAGGCCCGTTGCTTGCCAGCCTTTCCCTCGATTAACTTACAAGTACGTAATTTGAAGTTCGGGAGTGAAGGCAGGCTTCGATCAGAATACGAATAAGATCAAAAAGGGAAGCTATCAGTGTGATTGATCAGACAAGTACCAAGGGCTTGCGAGGAAGTTATAATAGTGGACGAGAAAGAAAGGCAAAGGTGGAGGTGGTTTCAAAGGTAGCTCGGGAGAGGCTGCTCAATAGATATAGATAGGCAGGAAGCCCTATTTGAGTAAAGAAAGCTTGCCTTTCCTAGTTCTTCCTGTAGATTCCCTACCAAAGAAATAATGAATCGAATCTGTGGCATCCTCTATTCTTATTCTTGTCAAGGGGTGACTCTAGAAAGAGGAAGGTTACTTCTAGAAAGCTCGATAGAGGAAAAGAAAGGTAAGAAAGAGATAAGACAAGAGAAGAGAGAAGATCGCTTTGAGGGGGACAAGGAAGTTCTCATTTATAAAGTGAGCAAGGCGAAAGGGAGCTCTTTTTCCTAAAGCCAGGCAAGGCGGGAAGTGTACCATTACATGAGAAAAAGGCTTCAAAGATAGTTCCAGAAAAGAAGCTCGAGCTCGAGATAGGAAAGCATCAAACAAAGGAAGAAAAGAGTTGGCTTTTTTGGCCCAAGACAAGCCTTAGGACAAAAATAAGGGGAAAGAAGAACTTTGCTATCAAAGTCAAGGAAGCGAAAGATAACTCGACCTAATCAGTAAGCGGGAGAGGAAGCTGAGAAAGCTTACTCATACCAGGCCAGGAAAGGACGATATGGTACGGCTAAAGGAGAAAGAAAGATCGGTAGAATCAGAGCGGGCCGGTCTCGTACTTGAAGAGGTTATACGACAAGTGGCCTTTTAGCATCTATTTCCACACATATACGAATCCTAAGAGATTACTCCCAACCGAGCTAAGCGGGGTTAGAGTCGGCTTAAGCCTGACCAATGGACCGAGACATATCTTTAAGTTGGAGTAGTCATGATAGGCTTGTGGTATAGGACAGGAAGATAGTTCGAGTTAGGTCTGAGGTAGGAATCCCCCCTTTTTAGAAGAGTCCACCTATGTTGGAATGTAATATATAGTTGAGCCCTAGTTAGATAGTTAGAGAAAGTCTTTTATTTAATACCCCGGGAGGAACACCAGCAGTTTGAGTCGCTTTGGTTTGGGACTACGGATTAAGTTCAGTCTTCTAGTTACCAGACTTCTGCCCACTGTGTTTTAATTCGCAACCTTTCCCCTCTCTTTCGTAGCATGCATTCCCTTCAAAGATTCTTTCTTAGAAGTCCCTAACTATGAGAGTATGAATTGGCATCTTAAACCAAAAAGAAAGACTGAAGAGAAGCAAGGGGCTTTCCTGTTCTCTTCTTTGACTTAGAACCCCCAGCTACGGGAAAGTCGAGTGCGGGGGATTCTTCTTTCCCTCGTATGGAGCCGCCCTTCTCCTCTTTCCTCTTTTTCCTTCTTCAAGTTAGGACCCAGAGATCGTAATAGTTGTGCACCCCCTAGGAAATCCTAAGCGTTCTCTATCTTTCTCTTTGTCCTCCACAAAAGGTAGGCTTCTCCCAACGAGTGGCATCTGGATAGAGTACTTCTTTATCTATCTACCTCTTGGCTTATGTCGAGATATTGATCGTGTTCTCTCAAAGACGACTGTCGTTATATCTTTGAGGGTGGGAAAGATTGATTGACTAACAAACGGAACTTCTACCCTTGACAGGCCTTAGCTTCCGGAAAGTCAGTCTCAGTTCTTTCTGTCGATTATGGGTTGTTGATTCAAACGAGGCTTTTGGTGCCCACAGGAGAGGGGTAGTTCCAGTTGAACTGAATCAAGGTGCCCAAACCTATCTGCTCCCTCAACGGTACTTGATTCGCTAAAGTACCCTAGGGAATCCTACCTTAAGCCACTCGGTCCAGGATAGCAAGATAGAGCCGTGAAGGCTGCAGTTACATTAGAGGCGAGGTGTTGTAAAACAAAGAGAATTCCTTTAACGGCTAGGGGCTCGTGATAGAGTCTCTTTTCCGTTCCTGTTCCAGTCCTGACCGTCTTGGCGATTGAACTTTCCATCTCGACTCACGACTACTTGAAAGAGAGAAATAATTGAAGGGGGATAAATCAATCTTCCGATAGGCAAGCGGTGATTAGTTGTTTCAATGTCTATGTCTTTCAAGTTCCTCTTTCAAGTCAAGCTAACAAAATCAAGTCTTTCTCACTTCACTATTCAGAACAGGTAGCCAGGTACGGGTAGGCGGTTCAGGTCATGGACTCGTGGTAGGCTAGTTTAGTGGATAAAAGAATCTTCCCTTGCTTCTGGTTGCTTTGATCAGAGTCAAATCCTTCTATTAGCTCGCACTCTTTCATTACTAAGCAAGTCAAGCGGCTTTGGAGATACAGACATTCTATCTTTGTCTTTCGTTCCATCGGTGACTCCGTGGATGTAGATCAGATAGTTTTTCTTTCTGTTCTTGGGCGGCTTAAGGGCTAGTGTCGCAGATAATCTTTCCTGTTCGTCTTTCGGGCTTTAGGTTCCGTCTTTCCGTTCTGTTCTTGGTCGCCGAAGAGAATATCCAACCTTCCAGTTCCAGTAAAGGCGCTTGGGTATCGCAGAGATAAAGTGAAAGTGAAGTCAAGTAAGGACAGTTCCGTAAGTGAAGGGGGATCAATAAACTCAATCCTTCTAGTTCCGTCTTTCCGGAGGTTGACTTCTAGGCGCAAGAAGGAAGCGTACGGTTCGGAAGTCAAGCCAGTCAGTAGGCTTTTGGGCAGTTTAGCTAGCACTCGTGAGGGGGTCCAGGCTTTCCGTCTTCAAGCGGATAGTAAGCGTAGAAAAAGGACTTTCGCTAGTACCGTTCCAGCTTTAGGGCGGCGTTCCTTTGGCTGTCAAGTCGAAGTGGAAGTTCCGAAGGCCCTGTGGAGTCAAGGGGATAAAAGAAGTGAGTCTTGAAAGTGGATAAGTGATCATCCCTTTCTTTGTTGTCAGCTAATGAAACCAACATGTTCGTTCCAGCTGTAAGTGAAGTTCAAGCAGGCGGATCACATAATCGTTCTTGTTCCGTTAGTGAGTACCGGGACTCTGTTCAAGTTTAAAACAGAGGGGCTAGCGGCTTTGGTCTCGTCGTAGAAAAAGTGTTCTTGTTCCGTGGGAGGGCGGCCGCAAAGAACTACTCGTCAGGGAGTCGCCTATCAATACAACTCCTTTGACGCCTAAAGGAAACCGTTGAAGCTTTTAGTGCGGTGAACAGAGAGAGAGAAATTCCCTGTTTCGGTTGCTTTTAAGTCAAGCTACACTCTATGGTCCACTCGTTATTCTGGGCTTTCACTCCTTTGAAGTTATGAAAGCGGTACAGATAAACTAAACCGTTAGTGAAGTTACGGTAAGTAGTTGAGGCAAACAGTTCCCTTCCCTCTTCGTTGGAGATAGAGACTTTCTTTTGCAGTTCGTACGCTCTAAAAGAGAAAGCCAGGGCCGCAGGTAAGCTCTAAAGGAAAGTAAGCCACCGGCTTTGTTAAATCAAAGAGAACAGCATCAACCTCGGCCCCGACTACAAGAAAAGAAAGCCTTGCTTCCTTCTTTGTTCCGGTAATCTATTTAAGTAGTTATTAGAGTACTGGTAGCCTTTAGCCTTGAGTTCTCGTCTATCTATCTGTATAGGTCACCCCTTGCAATTCAATTGGGACAAGGGTCTCAGACTCTTCTTTCTTCTGATCTGTCAGCAAGGCTCTATCTTCTCAGTTAAGAGTGACGAGCTATAGTTGCTAAGGCGAGTTAGTGCTATGAGTAGAGTGAGAGTCCGATGAGTCTATATGCTCTTTGCTTTTAGAAGTGAGGGTCAGCTAGTGCTTCCCCCCTCTGTTAAAAGAGAAAGTCTTCTTTCTAGGGATGTTATTCTCCTTGATTTCAGTTCCGCCGTAAACACCCAAGTCAAGCCAAGGCCAGGAGTTTAGGCTGCTTGACATCACAAGCTACACGATTGTTTACCCTGGGGATTGACCGGCTGCTAAGGAAGCTAAGTCAAGTATTGCCCGCTGGGCATATAGGCCAGTCAGAATCCTATTAGTGTAGTGAAACCATAATCCTTATCTGCTTAAGGAAGAGAAGAAAGACCTGCTTAAAGAAAGCTTTTCGCGGATGGATATATTCTTGCCCTGGTTGAGTCGACCTACCATGCCCACCTCATGTAGCTCCTCTCCAATTGCTTGACCTCACTCCAAGCTTGAAGCGTATGAAGTCTGGTATTATTCCGATAGATAGCTTGTTGGAATGTAAAAGAGTCCCTGATGAGGAGCTAGCTTGGCCAAAAGCATCTAATGAAAGCAACCCGATCTCCGTCCTTTCGATAGTCGTAATGATCTTATCAGGGGTATAAGTAATGACACCAACGAATAAAGTAAAAGGATTCAATCCAGCTCCAAAGACTTCCCCTTCTTTGAAGCTACCCTGTCGTTCTATTCCTACAATCGAGGACACTGTAAGGGAAGATTTCATTTCCAATAAAAGTAAATACCCCTCGGAATGTGATTAAGGCCCGGACTCTATTAGATTTACAAATCCAAGTCGATTGACGAAAATCCACCCCCCAAGGGACTGAACAGCATTCCCACCAACTGAAATATTTATAGTGGTTACCTCAAGATTCAACTCTTCATATATTATCTCCAATTTGTAATCGAATTGTGAATTGTTTAACTTGTCTTCTTTGTAAATTGGGATTATAAGATCAGACTTATAGCGTACGTACTCCAATTCTGGAAATTCCTTTTGTAGTCTCTTGTCGAACTCGTGATCGAAGCTGACCCCAGAAGTTGGGTATTCCTTCTTAAGAGGACACTAAACCTCCCGATCTTGCTAGCCGGGCTCAGTCTTTCAAGATTCAATCTTTCCCCTTCCCTCGATCCTGGTCCCAGGGAATCGCTCTTATAGTAGGAGGTTGACTATGTCCCCAACTTCTCTTTATTAAGAGACTCGGTTGTGTACTATAATTATAATAAATAGATTGTACCCCAAGCGCTGATCCCAATTCAAGCAGTTGGCTCTTCCTGCATCCATGCATAAAAAATTAGTAAGTAGGGTCCTCGAAGCCCGCCCGCCAAAGGGCTAAGTCGAGTGATTCCTCTTGTAGGGGATCGTAGCTAGCTATAGTATTACACGATTCTTTCATCTTCTTTTCACATTCATTCTAGGTGGAAAATCGTCTACTTTATCTGGCTCGAGCACTCTGGCAGAAGTTCTTCTTCGTTCCAGCCTCAGAGGGACTGACTCTCTTTGGCTTTGGCTCAAGAGAAAGAAGACGCATCCATCTCGATCTCAATTCTAGACTGGAAAGCCCTATTCTTTTTAGACTCATGACTGCGCACTTGATAAACTCGACGAAACTGAAAGAGAAAAAGAAAGTCTTAAATGAAGTCGGATCCGAACTCAAATCCTTTTGAAAAAGTCCTGTTTTTGGCGGAAATGGATGTTCGAACAGGGGAGCTCTTCCAAAACGATCAAAATGATCGAAAGTCGTTGTTTGAGGTCCGGAGTTCGCCCTAACACCCGCGTGTGACAGATGACTTCTCCCCTATGAGATTGGTTACCAGAATCATAGAATGCGCGTAAACAGATAAAAAAAGATAGTCAGGGAATGGACGTTCGATGCTTCAAGAAGTGCCCGGCCCGGTGATCCCTGTCTGTGATTCAGTCCGCCCTAGGTTGACAGATTGATTGGGTTCAGTCCCGCTCAGTGATGTGGCTTCCTTTTTCCAATCTGTTCATTTAGCTTGATTGAACAACACAAGCTTGAGAGTCAAGGAGTTCGAGCTCAGCAAGAAAACTATTGCAGCAATCAAACGGATGCAGTTGATGGAGAAGCATTGAGCAAGGCAAGGAGTCGAGACAGTGTTAGCTACAATCTCTGCCCTTAATATCTTCCTTTGCTCGCACCCATCTTGTTAAATTACTATTTTGACGAATTCGAGCGGGCAAGTGAAAAAATCTCTTTTGAATTCATGTTGTAAATTTGAGTAGTATGCCGTCAGTATGTGATGCATTAAGAGTAAAAGGGAGTAGCTCCCCTTCTGACTGAAACAACCGAACCTTCAGTCTGAACTCTCTGGATCGGTTAGTCATTCACATTCCGTAGTGGAGGAAGAAGGCTTTGGGCACCGGGTACAGTGGTCAGCTGCTCAGCGCACTAAAGTAGAAAGAAAGCAACGTCACCAACTGAATCGCTATAAGCTCAGAGCTAAGCGAACCGAACGAACGGAGTAAGGTCCGACCACTGACTGAATCCAGAGCTGTTGGCTCTAAGCTAGACAGTCTCAGTGCAAAATGTCCTCAAGTGGCTCTTAGGATTCCTTTTGTTTTACTAAATATAGGAGGTAAGTAGCAGGGAAAACTGCCGGGGGGGGGGCAGTAAACAGAATAAAAAATCGACGTTGGTGGCCTAAAAGTATGTTTCCTTTTCCGCAAACAGACGTAGGATTGATCGAAGCTGATGGTGAAGGGGCAGCCACAACGTATGGCATTGACTTGAGATAGTTGACATATAGGCGCGTAAATATAAAAAAAAAGGGCTATGTTGGCGGTGTTCTATAAGGATCTCGATCAGGATCTCAAGCGGAATCTCGACTTGATGGGGACAGGGTAGTTGTAAGCATCGGCTGAACGAGATGCTTTGTACCTTAAAGGGACCAGGCTCGCTGTTAGCGAGGTTCTTCCATATTACGCTGCTTGGCCTTTTACCGGGGATTGTAGTTTCGTTTTAGTAGTGCGTTAACTAGTAGTCCACTACTGATTAAGGATTTGGTACTGACACCTGTCTTACTAACTAGTTGTCTTTTGAAAATAGATATTATTGGATAGGGTATACTCCTTTTGTTTACAACTTTATCAAAGACTCAGTGACTTGGGAAGTCCCGAGACCGGGGTCAAGCTACACTACAACCTGTGGATCGTCAAAAAGGCCGTTTTCCTGCTTGCAGAAAGCCCTTTTTCGACAATCTGCTTCATGAATGTGAGGTTCTGAAAGAGGATGTACTATTTCAGCAGATCATAAGCGAGCCTGCTTGTTGCTAGCCTTGCAATCATTCATCAACTTCAAGGCGAGTTCGAAAGCTTGACAATTGACTTTGGAGAGCCCTTCTTGGACTTAGCTCTTCCATAAAAGCAGAGTAGACAATATGTCTAGTAGTCTACTAGGAGCAAAGAGAAGCTCGCCAAGCGGAGGAGCCGGGCTCAACTACTTAACTAGTCCGGAGCAATGTCCCTATGTTCCTGTCTCGAGGCAAGTCTGCTATCTTCGTCTCGTTGTCTGCCTTTACTTAGTCTTTCTTTCCTTGACAAGAGAACTGAAATCCTTCCCTTCCGATGAAGGATCACAAACAATTAACCCACTGAGGGACTTTCACGAGAAGGCTGTTTTCTTAGCGTTTAATGGCATGTTTATGAGCCAGTTGTCAAACCAACTACTATACGAACAGTCCTCTCCATTGCTCTAGGCCAAGGCTGGCAAATCAAACAACTTTATGTTAACAACACCTTTCACTTACGACATTCATGAAAATGAATGAGGTGCGGGCAGCAGACGGGAATAACAAGACTCTATGGCTTAACAAGTTCCTTCCCCACCAAAACCCTTACTCGGGCCTCGACAGGGTGAGAGTAGTTGGGTCGAAATGAGCGTCCCCTTTGCGAGGAGGTTGCTTTCGCGTGAAGATTGAGGACCTGCAGACGGCAGAATTAGCGTATATAAGACGAGGTTGGTGTCAAACTTGGAGGGTGCTTTTCGAGATGCAGAATCATCACTCTTATCGGGCCGGATTTTCTTCCTGTGCTTTTAGTGTACTCTTCTCTATGGATTTTGCTTTCCTATCTTGAAAAGTCGAGTCATTCTGTCCTCTCTTTCCCTTGGCATAGTGCGCGGGCTTCGGCTTCTAGGAACCTACTTAAAGACTCAATAGCTTATAGCTGCTTATAGATATAGGCATACTGCTATCCGGTATCCGGAAAGGCCTGGTCTTCAGTGCCAATGTCCCCATTTCTTTGGTAGGCAATCAAGGGGTAGGAGATCAAGCAATCCTCCTCAATCGGGTTGAAATCAAAGGCACCCCTAAATATCTCACAGGTAATCTCCCTTCATTGTAGCCCAAGGTTACCAACATCCTCCTCTTAGATTCCTCGGAAACCCCGCAAGTGAACAAATTACTCTTTGCAGGGTTAGGAGTCAACCCAGACATCTCTTTGAATTTCTACAAGCAATTCATTAGGGCAATGACACCCTCCTCTCCTCTACACAATATGAGCAAATCGTCTGCAAAGCAAAGATGAGAGATTCGTTCCTTCTGGAACTTCCAGTGGAATTTAAAGTTCTTGTTCGTGGTGACTTCCTCCATTAGCCCCGAGAATACCTGCATAGCAAAAGCGAACAGGACATCGGGTCCCCTTGCCTCAAACCTCTACTGTTACTGAAGAAACCGCATAGTTCTCCATTGATGTTAACAGAGAATCTAGCTGTTGTGATACACTCCTTAATCCAGTGGATAACCCTCTGTGGGAAGCCGGTGGCTTGGAGAGTAGCCACTAGAAACTCCCAATTAATAGTGTCATAGGCTTTCAATAAGTAAACCTTGAGAGCACACCTAGGGGAGCCCTTATCCCTGTGATAGTTCCTCATTAATTCCTGAGCAAGGAGGATATTGTAGCCAATTCTTCTACCTTCCACAAAAGCCGACTGTTGAATGCCCACTAAGGATGGAATCACTTTCCTCAACCTGTTGGCAACGATCTTGGATATGCACTTATAAATCGTGTTGCAACAAGAAATAGGTCTGAAATCTCTGAGGTAAGTGGGATTAGGCACTTTAGGGATCAAGGAAATCGCGGTGCTATTCAATAGATCATTTCCTGCCCGAGCTGAAAAAGGATTTGATTTTTGGATTCCTTCTTTCCGCTCTTCGCTTAGCTACACCGGCTTACAGATGCCCATGTCCTTCATGGATCTAGGAGTTCATACGAATAATGGCTAGCGGGATTCCGCATTCAATCGGAGTTGCCTTAGTAGGTTTCCGAAGGAGAAGGAGCGAAAAGGCACTCGGCACAAGGAGTTGGACCTAGCCTTGACATACGATCAAGGTCAGATCTTTAGGGGAAACCGGATGCCCTGATCTATGAGCAAGTTTAGATCCGGATTCCCCTGTTTAATACGATGATACTGGTCAGTGAATAGCATCCCAAAGGCTAAGCGAAAGAGGCTCACCTCGACGCCGATCGGAAGCGCTCTTCAGTCCGTACGCCAGGTCAGCTCTAGAGTCCACAGTGTCTCATCTCAGTCCATGTCTTCTCAGTCTCAGTTCAAAAACGATATCTGTCTGATTGCGCTGTGGATTCTTAATCTATATCTTTCCTGACTGAACCAACCTTATCGCGTGAAAGGCATCAGACCTTGTTCTGTAGGAGAAATGCTACAAACAACTTTCACATGTCATAAAGTGAATAAACTGTTCCTGTATTAGGAGTTACGGCCCTGGGGGAGGGGCTATAGGATGTTAAAGAGTTAAACTCCTAATAAAGAAAAGAATATAGACTACAAGTAAGAACTGTAAGATTGACTCTCTAGCCCTATAGGATAAGACGATAAGACGAAGATGAAAGATGATAAGACACAAGATGATCGTCTTCGTCTGCTAATCCTTGAGAAAACTCAACCTCGCAGGGTATGATGAAAAGCTCTCACCAGGATTGTGTTTCCAGGTCGATTGAATCAACATTTCTCTTTCCTCTCTTTGCGAAAGACACGCAATTTCATTCTTTTCCATTCATCTCATTCACTCTTTAGTCGGATCTAACTTGAGCTCTTGAGTTTCTGCTATCAAGCTCGCTTGCTTTTGAGTTCGCTTTTCACTACTCTGAATCTCTATCGCTTTCACCGAAACCAAGGGAAAGCCCCCCCAGAGAGAGGAGTTCACACCGACCGCGACTCTCGTGCCTAACGACTAGTTAGTCCCTTCGCTCGCTTGTCGAAAGATGTTAGAGGGGACTCCTGCTATGACGAGTACTGCTAGTGCTACAGCTCCGATACGGTATTCTGATCCGCCGTCTGAGAATACCCCGTCTCGCTCCTCGCCGTTTGAGAGCCCTCTTCCTTCACTACCAGCGGCAACAAAGGCTTCACCCAATCCACCCGTTTCTTTCTATCCCTGATTAGATTCCAGCCAGATTTCAAGGTGAAGTTCCCCGACGGTTCTTTACTTCCCCGAGTCCCTCATTGAGCTGTTGCTCCCCGGGAACACGAATATTATACATCAACCAACCCCTTACTATAACCAGTCTCATCTCTCTGCTCTAGGAGCCAAGATTAGGATTATTTACCCCGATCGTGTGTAACAAGAGATAGAGATAGAAGCAGCTAAGTCTCTTACACAAGAATAGGTGGACTTGGATGGGTCCCCCTCTTCTTTCTAGTGAGAGTTCCCTCGAGGATAGAGATAGGTTCTTGCTTTACTGTTCGATCGAGACCTGCTTTAGCTTGTTTACCTTTCCTTACCTACTCAACTGATTAACTAATAGAATAGGACAGGATCTAGCTCTTTGACCTTTATGCTACCAACTCGTTACTACTGGCCCTAGCTCGGCAGGAGTGCTTGTATATTAGTTACGTGCTAACGCTCTAGCCGCAGAGACCAACACCTTACTCGCTTGACCGGAATTGGCTTTAGCTACAAACTACTTACTTGCTTGTGCCCTAAAACTTTGGCCTGAAACAACTCTGCCCCAAGAGCAAGAGCAGGTAACGAGTTGTAGCTGCTGAAGGGATTGTTGCTGCTCCAATCAGAATGGTTTTCGCCCTATTCCTGATAGCGGTCTTTAAGACGGCTTTCCTCTTGCTTCTCTTTCTTCTTTCGTTGTTGCTGTTTCCGAGCATCTAAAAGTAGGATCCGCTCAAAGCATCATTACGGAACTGAGTGTACCGGGTTTCCATGGGTCCTCCCCTTTTCTTTCTTCTCATTTTAAAAGGGAGTGTCTCGATTCCTGTTAGCCAAGGAGGTGATCCGTTAATCGGTGAACGAGTGGCGTCGCTCTGTTTTTCCTTGTTTGGTAAGGTCTTAGCCGAGCTATTCAAGGTAGTTATCTAAAGGTAGGGCATCTATTCCTGTGACTGATGCACCTCTTTTTCCCTCTAGTACTCTTATCTCCCTTCCGAATCCCCGTGCTCAATAAGGTCCGGGCAGAACAGAACCTGTCAGTACGTAATGAGCTGGGCCAGTAAGGAATCCAACTCCGGTAGTATCTGCCGAACCTTTATGTTGTAAGTAATCGAACTGCTTCTTCCTTTCCTATGCCACGGAGTATAGCTGTCACTAGTCTGCCATCAGAACCAGACACTATCATAGGAATCCAGCATTCTTAACAATGAAGTTGATTTGAGTAGAGCCAAATCCCCCTATAAGCCGCCTTTCTTTTGCACCGACACTACGAGTTTATCCAACGAGAAACTTTATCTATGCAGTAGAAACAAGTTTCAGTCGAGCCCCACTACTTCTTCATTCAGCTTCTTCATATCTAGCAAAGATCATGCTTTGCGTTCAACCTTACCTCATTTCGGCTCTGCTAACTTGTCGACCTTGGGTCTGCAGCTCAAATGGTCCCTTATTCTCTATTGGTAGGAATAAATGGTTCCATGGCGCGGCCAACTCCAATTTCTCTGTTTGATGGAAAAAGTGCCCAAGTTTACCTCCTTCAACTCTTCGATCTTTATTCTAGCTTTTTGTTCTGTCTGGCGATTGTTCTCTATCTCTTGTCTATCTATCATTGATTCTATCTATGAATCAAGTAAGATCTTATTTTCCTCTTTCTACTTCTTTTATTCATTCGCAACTTCGTTCATCCGAAACGTTAGCTCTTCCAAAGGGGCACTCAACCTCCGTATTTAACTACCAGCCGAGAAAGGAGAAGAAGCTACTCCACTATAGAAGGGGGGGGGGAAGAGCTCTTCTTGTACATATGCTCGATCTGGATTGGATCTACTAGAAGAGGAATGCCTCTATTTATGCCTTTAGGCAGGTTGCGGACGATTTGATTGGTTGTAATGAAGAGCCTCGCATGTGTTAAGCATATAACTTTAATCATCCTCGAAGTTAACATTATCAGTTCTTTCGTTACGGTTTGATCGTTGTACGACAGGCTGCGGACTTCACGTTCTGTAAGGCCGGGTAAGAAAGACTGCCCTGTCTTGGTCCAGCCTTGCGCATCTTGTTTCAGTCAGAATGAGTCGGGAATTAGGTAGTAAGTGAATACTCAAACTTGGTTAGACCGATTGGACAGCTTTCCAATGCTATAATAGCTAATAGGCTAGCTTCCACCGCTTTTTTTAGAAAATCCGCCCCAACAATATATAGTTTCAAGCCATGAGGCATAGATTCTAGAAAGACGTTTAACTCAAACAAAGTAAGAAGCTGTGTTACGTGGTAGTTCTTCTATTCAGATTCTGTTCACTACTTGGATTTGCATCTTGTATAATGGGAAGCTCAAGTGGAGATCTACCAGACAGCGGAATAGGCGAGCATTGAAATGGCAACTGTTTAGTGTGCAGGAAAGATGGAAGCATAAGCCCTTCATAACTGCAAGAATTGGTTCGAACTGGTTATGCAACCACAATTCCTAATCTTTGGATGTCTGATGCCAGCAAGGGGCCTTCAATCACAGATCAATGGCCATTGAATCGATCTGATCCGAGTATGCTTCTCCTTCTGAATGGAAGGCAGGTCTGAAAGAAGGACTGCATGATCTAAATAGACGAGTGAGGGCCTGATTCTGACCACTTTCATCTTCAATCAAGTGAGCCTAGGTAGGCAATGAGAGTCTAATCCGGCTAGTTACATCAGCTAGTCCATCTCCTAGGCCTATGTGATAAAGAGAATAGTTCTCCTTCTTCTTACGAGTGGAATGAAGAATGAATTGATCCCAGGTAGGCGAACGAATGAATCAGCTATGTCTTCTAAGGGAAGTTGAACCCATATTGATATAAGAAAGGATGCTAGAGACTTCAGCTGCACATGAATCAGCTTGAATCAAAGCGATAGGCCCCTGGTTCTATTAGTTCAATCAGATCTAGGGGATTTCCTGCTTTCCCGCTTCAATCGTGCAACTTTATCAAAGACCGGGCTAATTGCCCTAAGGCAAAGAACTGATGCCACTTGTCCTGAACAGCTAACTGTCATTTATTTACCGAAGCGCCCCTTTCTTGATTTAGGAGTTCGACACCCGGTTAAATATGTCTATCGCAGCAAATCCTTCTCACAGTCTATAGCCTTTGGCCTTGCTTTTCATAGCCTTATTTACCAGGAAAGATCAGATGGCATCTCTTAGCAAGAAGGTTTAGAATCCAGGTGGCGAGAGGGATGACTTTCCCAAGGAATGCTTACCGAAGCGAAATGTTAACTACTTAAAATCCCAAATTCCCCGGGGGGAAAGCGCAATCACAACTGTAGAAGCTAATCCTCTTACTAGCGGACTTCCATCTCAAGCAGCTCCTTCTGTAAGACCTTGGTCAATCAGTTCCTTTTACTCATATTCATGTGCTGCGGATTCTCGAACAAGAACAGCAGATTCAATGCCATCCTCTTCTACTAGTGATTAATGTGCGAAAACAGCCTCTTCTGGGCATGTCCCTGAGACTAGTGCAATCCGGGCATTTCGGGAGAAAACCGTTAGCAATAAACCCCTCTCGCCAAGAAGACTAAATGATAAAGAACCTTCCTTGCCTTACTATGATTCCCATCTCGAAATCAAACCTGTTAAAATCAATCTCCCTCACAGGAAAAAGGCACAAACAGCCTATTTGTACTAACAGGACCAGGACAGCTCCTTCTGTGCTTAAGCTTGCTCTAGCTTCTCTCACTTCTTGTTATGCGTCCTATTCTCTTAGTCTACTATGCATGGCATGCCTGCTCGTAGCGCCCAGATCTTTCTCTTCCTATTTATGTGCAATTGACTGCGTCAGGAAAGGGAATCGGTGGGGCTTTGCTTTGTTTATCCCGCTAAACAGCTGTTATTCCGACAACAACAGCCGTTATCCCGCCTACTCCTGCCCTTACTAATGGTCAATCAGTTCCTTGCCTTCCCCAGCGTCGAAAGTGCGTAGCGCACTATTCGCTTTCAGTAAAGTAGTGTACACCGCCAACAAAGACAAGCAATACAGGGTCTTCAAGGAAGAGGTTAGGTCCCTAGCTTCAGAAGTGGCAGCAAAGCACTTGGCTAAATCATCATCGGCAGATCAAAGCGCAGTAAATAGAGTCCCAGGTGCAGGAGAGGGAAAGGTAGCAAGATCTCGGCCAAATTGACATAGGAGTGATTGAAGCGATTGGACAGCTTTCCTTGAGCAGATAGGACACAGCGCCATCAACAGACATAAAAGCGAAGAAAGCACCTACCCTGGGGGAACTGCCTCGATTCTCATCTCGTTCACTCACAGAAGCCTAGCTCTACTTTCTTTCTTATACCAGGAACCAAGACTTAGACGAAAGCCTTTCGCTCGTCCCTGAATCTTGATATCCCTTTGCCGGGCAAGAGAGCATTTCTTCTTTCCCTCGCTTTCTTGTTTCCGGTAGTAAGTCACTTCGTTCCCCAGCCCAGACTGATTTTCCTTCTAGGCTTCCAGTAGCCCTTCACCAAGAGAAACCCTAGGAGAAGACCATGCTACCATAGAGAAGGGAAAGCCCACCTCGGAATTTGACCATGAGTTCACAGCTTAGGATCAGAAGGAACCCATCCCGTCTTTCATTAAAGCAATGGTCTACGACTCCGCTGCTTGCTTAGGATAGGAGAGCTCCTTTGTTATTTTTGTTCTACCGTTAAGAGAAGGATCACAAGCCCTAGTCCCAAGCTAAACAGCATATTTATTCATCTGCACCGGAAAGGGATTCATGAGCAAGAGCTTCTTTTTAAGCTTCTTCAACAAAAGCAATTCTCTCTCCTTCCGTACCTGTTCAGCCGCTTCTCTAGGAGATAGGAGATGTGCCGCTGACTGGGTTCAGGACACAACCATCGTCCGAACCGTCTGCTACCAAGTCCATGGTTGGTTGGAACCCATAACAAACTGAAAAAAAAAGCACTTCTGCCGGTCGACGAATGCGTGCTCCGGTTGTAGCAGTGTTGAATGAACGGCAGGTTTGGAACCAGACCGGGTAACTTTAAAAAGGTGGTCCCGATGTTAGATTCTCAAGAACCGACGGTTCTATTGGTGACCCATTCAAAATAAGCTGGCCGCTTTGACTTTGATTAGCCAATCGAGTGCGGGGGGTGCAGTGCTCCTTTCCTATCTTCACCCTTCCTACTCCAGCTAATGGAAAAATGCCTTTGAATGGTCGTAATCGTCGACAACCCAACCGACGTCCACCATAGGCTCGGCGAGCTGTCCTCCTAGATTTCCCGATGGTAATGCCAGGGCCTTTTCAGTACTGACGACTCTTGATGCCAAGAAGGAGACCGACTAGACGAGACAGACCATTGTTCATAGGTTGGTTATAAGCCCGGAGATCGAATCTGATTCATCCCCTTTGAGAGGGATTCTCGTGCCAACCATAGGAAGAAGAACTCGGTTCCTCATCTTGGATCGGATTGGATCAATAGCTTTGTGCTGATCTACGCACGACCCTTCTATTTTCTTTCTACTTCAAAAAGTCTCCATCATCCCGATCTCTCTTTCCGGGTTTGCCTGTCCAAAGAAAACACTCTGGTCCAGGAAGACCAATTCTGCACCTCACCTCTTCAATTAGGTTTAATCCCCCAGCCTGAGCAAAGACTCGTAAAGGGTCAAGTGTTATACCGGATAAAAAACAGATAGTACAGGAGCTCCATCACGGGTCAGTAGCTACTCACTACCCCTGCCGTAGGAGAACAAAGACTCGTTCGTATTCGTCAAAAGCATCTGAAAGGTTATTTTTATAATATAATGCGCGAGAAGGTCCTGTTTGGTATTATACTTGGATTAGGTGAGACCAATTACTCGTCTAGGTTGAGGAGAGAGACTGGTTTAGGAGAACAAAATAATCCTAAGTCAAGAATGTATGTATGCGCGCGAAGGGAAGATAGTGGAACTCAAGTTAGTTCTCCTTGCCCTCGGACAGCAACTATAGTTAGTTAGGCCAACCGGTATCAAGTGAGTTAGGACTTTCCTCCCACCCACGGTCCAGCCAACATAAAAGAAAGAAAATGGAACTATCCCGCGTGGTCCACATCTAGAAAGCTGTAATGATGAGTGAACAATTTGAATGGACAGCCGCCTGAACGGAACACCTGATGGGTGAAGATACTCCCCTTCGGTTGTACCCGGCTCACTATCGGTCGTGTTGTGGGGTTCCGAGGTTCGCTCACAGTTACTGATGGAACTCCAACCTGGTAGGACACAATCCAATGAAGCCGGAAAACCTTGAAACTAGTTGTATGGGCCGGAGCTAAAGCATGCTCGAGCTAGATTAGTTGAACTCCCACTGTCCACCCTAGCCTAACTTCCAATAAAAGAAATTCTGGTAATGAGTATACTCCTTCGCTCGGTCCTGTATTTGTTTATGTCCTGGCTGGCAGTTGTTCTTGTTAACCTGCTGATTCCTTCCGAACAATCCAACTCTCCTATCGACCAGCGAGATCTCCTCGTTCAGGCCCTAACTTACAACCTCTTTAGAACCACCACTTCAACACCGTTATAGAACTATCTATACCTCGGCCCAGCTAATACACTCTATTCTCGCTATCGGTATATTCTTCCTTCCGTAAGGTCGTTTAGCTATGGCTCTATAACGTATGGATAGGAGTGACTTCCTTCTCGTCCTTTCTTTCCTTTAGGACAGGGTGTAAGTTCTTCGATTTGAATGTGGTAAGCATGTGTAGTGAGTACTCTTATTTTAGTATCTTTCCTATTTCCTACTGGTAATAAAGGTTGAGTACAGGTAAGACTATCTGAGGTATCTTTCCTTTGTTCTTGTGGATTGTAGCTAGGGGACGAGCAACGTAGAAGAAAGAATCTATCTTAGGGTTAGTGCTCTCCTTTCCCTTCCTTACCTGACTGGGAGGTTGTTCCAAGGTTTCCGTCGGTTTAGGTTCGAATAGGTAAGGCAAGATAAGACTAGATTGTCTCTTCTTACGGTACCCGTTAGTACGATGTTCTCCTCGTAACAGTAAAGATCATATATCCTTCGAGCCGAACCGAAGGCGAAGATGCAATCCGTGCAGCTAAGCGACCTGCCGGGCAACGAATCAATATCTTTCCTGTAGGATGTAGCTCCTCTTGCTAGGTTTATATCAAGCTAGGACAGGTAAGACTGTTTTCTATCTGGTAGCTAGGCCACGAGCTGTCTGACAGGAATCTATCTTAGGGCCCCCTTTCTATTCTATCATCTATCCTAGGAACTCGCCTTGACTTAGGTTTAAGGTGTAACCGCTCCGGTTAGCTCTTTTGGTTCTCCCTCGGAAGAAAGCCTGCTGGAAGAAGCACAGATATCTTCTAACATAGCCGTACCATAGCTACCCGCATGGAAATGCTAATATCTACATAACGGAAACTGCCCAACTAGCACAGAGCCTATACGCACTGAGGAGAATTGCTATGACCTAGCTGACCAGCACTAGCAAGACCCTGCGCTAACTTCACTTGCCCTAGAAGCAGCCGTGAGGTGAGGATACTAAGAGCTTAAACTCCTGGCCCCCGTCAAGGATTCCAATCCGTTAACCTTCGGGAAAGCCTACTTTCCCTCATCTATGCGTAGCTGGTTCAAGCCCAGGATGCAAATCCGTCCTGTCTGAATTCTTCCCATCTCGTTCGAAGCCCATCTGCTCTAGGACTTATAACTCCAGTTTCATCTTTCTTTCAATCGTGGGTGGACATCCTTTCTGAAAGGAAGTTAACCCGGGAGACATCCCTTTTTCTCAAGTGAGATGGAGTGTAAACAGGGTGGAATCCCCTTTCCATAACCAGCTGAACAAGAGTGCCCAAGATGTTCTAGTAGCGTAGGAAGCCGAGGTATTCTCGTTCTAATATACACTTTACGGACGAGGAACCAGATTCTTCTTCCCTTCAAAGGAGGAGATTCCTCTTCTTCTTTTATTGACCTTTCGAACCTTCACTGGCGTCGTCATCAGACTTTGTTTTGATCTCTCCCCTTGTTTCATAAGACTTTCTTTTCCGTCTATTGCAAGCTCATTATTAGTAGTAGCATTACTTATGATCAACTGCACTCCCCCCTAAGGTAGGTAGCAGAAATCTATAGTAAAATGGAGCAGTAGAGAAGGATCCCAATGGTTGTAACCAAAAAGGGGTAGTGCCGCTTAGCACGATCCTCCCTGTAAGTACCCTGGCCCAAGTGAGGTGGGACCTCCGAGGGGTGAACCAGTCCTACGAGTGGGTCGAGAGGGCTATCGTCAAAGGATTGATTCTCATGTTGCTTATAAGATTCAATGATATTACATCTTGGACGACTTTGTTGTGCAACCTAGTGTACTCCTTTCGTTCTCTTCTTTTGTTATCGTGGGATGCTTACCTTATTATAAAGCTACGGCTACCTTCTCTTTCTTAGGTGAGTTCCTTCTCCCGGAAGCCTAGATAAACAAAGGAAGAAAGAGCCTTATCAGTTCAGTAAAGCTCGATCATCGATTCCTGTTGATGTTCCAGACTCCGAAACGCTTCCCGTCGCTACTTCTTATGAGCTCTATCCTGATTCTGCGGACTGGAGGAACTTCTCGTTTTTGGATCCCAGAGGAAGCGAAAGCTCTGCACAAGGAGGGAAGAAAAGGTATTTGACCTCGGAAGGAGAATCAACTAGAATGGAAGCCAAGGAAGGCTAGTCCAAAAGGTTGTATGCTTTATCTTGATAGGGGTCAATCGGTAAAGATTCCATCTTTCTTCTTAGAAATAAAAGGCAGGTTCCGCTTTTTCTTACTTGAGTTCAGGAGAGGGGAGAAAGGCAGTAACTCCAGGATAAAAGAAAGAAATGAAGGACAGATAGTAGCAATCTTAGGACAGGAAGGATACCTGTGATGAAGTCCCTGCAGGGCTGTTAACGGCTGTCGAATAGGAAGGTAAAGAGGAGTTGAGTTTGCTATCGGGCTTGATTCCCTTCTTCCTATTAATCCGCCTTTCCTTTCGGTGGAAAGAAATCCCTATTAATATTAAAGCTCTTAAAGCTTCTGTCCTCAGACTTGTCTTGTAGTTGAGTAAACATTCTCAGACTATATGTTTTACCAGGTCAACAAAGACTTCTCTTCTTCTATTGTTCCGGGGAATGCTTACTTCTTCTTCCCTATATGAGTCTGACTTCTTTCTTTCTGCTTGACGAATATGCATTTTTGCTTTCCCTATCTCGAGCTTCATTTCCGACAATGCTATTTCCCTATCTGCTTTTGCCCTTCGCCTCGCTTTCCTCTCGATTACTTGAAAGGATTTTCTCGACTGATAATTGCATCTATAACGAAGGTTGAGTTCTCACTTTCTGAAGACTAGTTCGATAGTAGATCAAGAAAGCTTGCGCCAAATAGTGCTTAGTCTTATACTAGAGCTGGCTTGGTAACGATCCTAAAGAACTTTGATTCAGATAGTTAGAAAGAGCCTTTCCTTGCATTTAGTGAATATAGCATGAATCTTTCTTCAGTGCAATCTTCGTCAAGAAAACGAAACTGGGACCTCTCGCGAGCAAACCGTTAGCGCTTTCCTCTGGCTAGGCTAGCTTGACACCTTTCTCCTTGCCCCCGGTCACTCCTACATTTGCTAGTAGGCCAGCTCTCTTAGTCTCGGCCTTTTGGTACAAAAAGAGGAGTTAGTCGGGGCACAGAAGAGTACGTCTTTCTATATGCCCAATAATAGCTCTCTTCCCGAGGGTATCTCAATAGAAGTTAGATCAGCTGCACAAATATGAAATGGAATGTAGTAAGAGAAAGGTCCGCCCACCTCTGATCCAAGCTTAGCTCACAAGTCGGGATTTCTTACTAAAGCGAAAGTCCGGCCTGTTCCAAGTGCTTTCCTTGCCTGCATTCCTTCCTAAAGGCAGGACTGGGTGGGAAAAATGACTCCCTCTTTCCTCAACACTTCGATAGCTGCTCTATTCGCTTAGCTACTTGACTCAGGTATTCCCACAACAGCGGAGAAAAGAGCGGATGCTAGCATCGGGTCTAAAAGAGCTCCTATCTATCGGTTGCCAAGCAAATCGGCAACAAAGGAGGCGGAGGAAAGTCTCCAAACCGTTGGACTAAGCTTTGGGCTAGGTTGGGCATTTGACTCGTTGGGCCAATAAGGCAGCCCTCGTGCTTACGTCCTGTGTTCCCCCTCGTACACGAGTTTGATTCTCGTAGAAAGAGTCTTCCCACCTCATCCAATAAGCGAGTGAAAGCTCCTAATCTTTCTTATCCATTCTTTCCTCTTTTCTTCAACACTTCTCCGACTTCAGTCTGTGATAAGCTAGGTGCATCGTATAGTAAGATAGATAGATATCCCGTTCTTTCTTTTCCCGTTCCCTAATCTTCCTATTTGAATTCAGAGAAGATTGGTTTGCCTGAATCACGAGTCTTATATACTCTTCTCCATATTATATATTCTCTGAACCCTGTCACATATATTGGCTTTGCCAAACCTAAATGGAATTCATTACCTTATCAGAGTGAAACTCGACTCGCCCTATATAACTCATTTTTGGAAACAAAAGAATGACAGAGTCAGAGAACCATCGTTCTGGACTTTTCAACAGATAGCCCATTTCTTTTATGACAACATCCCCGACTTCTTAACCATGCACATTCTTAGCGAAGGCACTAATGTCCTTATTAAGACTCCACTATCTTGGTGCTAGGGTACCCTTCTTTCTTCAATTTGCATCCTCAAAGGAAGTGATCCTGGCTCTTCATCAGCCCAGAGGATTCTGACTTCCACCTTTCGGATAGTTTCGTGATTCAAGCTGAGCAAAGAATCAAAAACCCAGATAGGATTCGTCAGCAAAGCACAAGCAAGTTGGTCATTCCTCAGTATTCACTGATTACGGACTCGCTTCAGAGAGAGAAGCTCCTACTATCTTTCGATTATGATAAGACTCTGATGGACTCACCTGCACGAAAAGTGCTTGCCTAGGTGGACTTCCTTAAGTGTTAGTTGCATAAGGAGGCTTCTTCTTTGTGATTTCCTTTAGTAATAGAGTGATTCCTTCCTCATAGATAGAGGACTTAGTTGGTGCGATGTAGCCTTGCCGAGGGGCTTCTTTCTTGCTCTTGTTCTTTGTAGCTAGATCTACGTTCTGGAGCAAGCTGGATAAAACCTGTGGGATCAATCTAGAATGAAGGAAATGGAGATGTCTGCTGAGGATAGATAGAGAGTCCTAGTGTGATCCCATGGACCCTGAACTGGTAGCTGGGCGTCAATCTCTTTCCAGTCTCCTTGAATTGCACGAGATAAGGAAATATCAAGCGGGAAGACTCAGGTCTTAGGAAGGAAGAGGTAATTCCTTAGAGAGCGAGGATAGGGAAGCCCTTGGAACAATCCCCACTTTAGGAAGTAATGCCCGACGTCGGGGAGTTTCGGACTTATGAAACTACCGGGGCAGCAAGCTACATCCCTAGAGAGGAAGGCGCTGCGGGAGTCTTCGGATAGTGCCATAGCAGACTAGCTAGAGAGCCACCTTGTCTGGGACCACACATGCTCGTATTTAGGGCGTTGTTTTTGAAATTATACCTTTGCTTGACGAAAAGTACTCTAGTCCTTTGCATAAGCTAAAGATGTCCGTACCGCCCTCGAAGACTAAATAGAATTCCGATTGGCGAATCCAGTAGCCCATCTACTGCTATAAGATACCAAAAAGTTTGTTGTTTTGTCGGCGAGCTTATTTCATCTTTAAAGGCAGAAAGGCTTTCAAAAGAGTGACTCAGAATGGCTAGGGGATAAGGTCCAACTTCCGGTGGGTTTGCAGCGGTAGCGAACAAGGCACTGGCGTATGGATTGAATCCAATCTCGCTTGAATAAGGGGAAAAGGAAGCGGTAGAAGAAAGGAGGCTGAAGGTAGGTGATGATGCTTTCCGGATGTGACCACCGTTGAGAATGAACTTCCTGTTGAAGCATGGAGCGGAGGGACGCATCAATTGTCCGGCTCGTAGAGAAAAAGGGGAATCGTTTTGAAAAAACATCGTCTTTTTGGCCTAGGGACCCGTCATAAGACCGAGATTCACGACTCAATTCCTCCATTAGCAGTTAGACAATCGGGATATCCGCGCTTACTAGGGGGATATGAATTCACTATTTCCCTCGGCCTTTTGTGGACCAAAAAGAACCTACTATGGGCGATCCATTGACATAGACAAGCTAGCTCCCGTGGGGAATACCTTTCCTGTTCTATTGCATCAATCTTGACAGCTGTCAACATAAGGTTGAAAGAATAGATAGAGCGCCATTCATGTTCAGAGAGGGAACAATCTTTCTACTTCGACAAGGTCTTGTAGGTTCCCGGAATGACTACAAGTCTGATGTCAGTCTCTCAGACGGGAACGAAGGTAGTGAAAGGACAATCACTCGCCGATTGATAAACTTTCCATAGTACTTCGTGAGAGAAGATTAGAGACTGCCCGAGGCGTGTAAATACTTCCTCGATCTTTTCAAGAATCTTTCGAGCAACGAGTTCTTGTGCGAGCAACCACGGTGAGGCTTAACTGGGGTGACGTGAATTGCCGAAAGATGACCAGTTGTTAAACCCGCGAGGAAGACATTCCCAATTTGTTATCTTCCCCTTGCTCCCGAGCCAGTAACGAACCATTCGGTAGCTTCTGAAGTTCTAGAGCAAAGGTCTTTATCAAGTAATCAATACACCAAGTCAGTTGTCGGCCAAGTAAGCTAGGAAGCCAAGGTATCCAAATCCCTACGAGCTCGATCAAATAGTCACCCGTTTTTCTCTGCTGCTTAAGCTTGGGCAGTATCAAGTAAGGATCCAGTCCTTTCAATCCGTTCGATTCGGTTGCTGCTGAAGGGACTAAGCCGGTAACTAAGACAACCAGTAGGCCTTCCCCCGCTCTTATCTCCCCTGACAAGCCATAGGGCTGTTCATAGGGCCTTCTTAGCGGAGTTCATTGAAGGTAGCTAGCCCCCTACCAACCGGTTGAGCCCCCTTGCATTGCTGCTAGAGCAGCTTCAGTTCTAAGTGCTGTAGCAAGTACCAAGTAAGGAGCTTTTGGCTTCATCTTTAGGCAGTACCTAATGCCCCACTTCTTATTCCCTCTTCTCTACCCTCCCTTCTCAATCCATACGGGTCTCCGTTTCCGTGCCGAGTCACTGAAGGTCTCCATCATCCCCGGAGTTAGGGCTATGAGCTGTTATCTATTAGTTCAAGGAAGCTAGCATCCATGAGCTATTCTCTCTGAGCTCTTATCTGTTAGCTCCGAGCTCTCTATCTTCTAGTCTTTATTTGATTCTTTTCCAATTAGCATCTCGCCTGATCGTCTGCTGAGTTAATAGCAGCAAGTGCTAGTTCAAGTCAGTAATCATTTGATGCGCGGGATCTTTACTGTGACGAGTAAGAAAAGAAGGTTGAAGTACTACGGATATCAGAGCTTTAGTTTAAGTGATTCAAATCAGTGAACTGTACTCGTCCAAGCCAGCGGGTAAGATGAACCAGACCGGGCAGGTGAACGAACAAGGAAAGTAGAGGATTCGGATAGGCGAGTCAAGGCGTTTGTGTGAAAACTCTATCTGTCTCAAATATCATAAGAGAAGGAAGTGGGTTTCACGTAGCAACTTTCGTTAAAGCAAGTCATCGGTACGATCGTAAAAGGTACTCGAATTCTCTACCATATCTCGCAATCTCATACCGTCCTGGAAAGAAAGACTTGTAGTCAAAGCTCTCTCGCAATGCAACTCACCTCCCATTCATCCTGTTCCGTCCTGAAATCTCGTTCCTTGCAGTCTTGTTGAGAAGGTTCCTTCTTCCTTAGTGTAGTCTCGGTCCATAGTAGAACCCCGTAGTACGCCCCTCTCCTTCCTTAAGAGCTTGAGTCTTCTAGCGACTTTGACGGCTTTGAGGTGACTTTTTGCTTTTCCACCCCTTTGCTGAGACAAGTCCTGGATTTTCTTCTTTCTGCTATGCCGCATTGTGAACTATAAAGAGGAAAAGTGAAGCCAGAACCCACAACTCACTTTGCCAATTTCCCATGGAAGAATCTCCGCTACTATAGTCTAGTTCTCTTTCGCAACTCTCTCTTGAAGCTTCTGCATAAATGAAATAAAGTGAGGGCTGGTCGAGCTAGTTGTGGAAGAGAATTCCTTAGTGGTCCTAGCCAGCCCAGGCCTAAATCCGAAACGATCGTAAGCGGTTGAAAGGGTCTTGAAAGGAAAGGGCTCCCCAGGGGAATGAGAAAAAGCGGGAAGTAGAGCTGCTAGCGGGGAGTTGGATGGAGCTGCTGCGAATAACTGAACTATCATGACTGGAATCAGATGTACCGCAGAGGTAGGTCGGAATCCAAAAGCTTCAAAGGGGGAGGCCTCTAACCAAGATGATATAATACTACATTACATTTACATAAGGGGTCACGTCACCTAGGTAGGGCTATTAGGCCAAAAGAAGGGCGGCGAGAAAAGGATGGAGCCAGATGAGCAAATCAATTCCAATCTTGTTGAAATAGAGAGTACTTAAAAGTAAGATAAGATAGTGGTATCTAATAAATAGAATAAGCAGGAAAAAGAAATTCGTCGCAGAAGTAGGACTGAAAGCCTGAGGTTAGGGTCGGGCGGACAGACTCAGGGTCTAGCTTTCATTTTAGGTCTTCATTCTCGTCGTCTTAGCCAAGTATACCGCGGTTCAGTCATATCCATACTAGGAGTCAGCATTTGTTGCACTTTAGGCTTTGCCCCAAACATCTGCGGCCATATTCCTCATCTGCTTCCGTGGATTAAGAAATGGCTGTAAATGGCTTTCTTTAAGCCGAAAAGGAATGGTATTAGTTGACGGATGGCTCATTAGGTTCCAACAATGTCCGATCGATTCTAAGAGGGAAGGTTAGTTAGCCTTTGATTCTCATTCTAGGGTCTAGTCGACCCTTCATTCAATACGGATAGGAGATGAGATCGGCTCGACTCTAACTGTAAGATAGAGGTAGCGTCCAAAGAGCTTTCATCCGTGCTAGGTCACAAGCAGACCAAGGGTGGCAGCGGAGTCAGACTATAGCTCACAGGCAGAATTTCGCAAATAGAATGGGTACTACAGGAAAGACTTCTGGTGTGGGAGGAGCTACTTAACCGGTATCCGAGGTTTCTTGACAGGGTCGGATCTTTTCTTCTTTCATCGCGAATGGTAGTACTCCTTCAGGTCTTGGCCTTGGTTGCACTTGTTCCCTCGCCAGTAAACTTGAAGGCTAGTATCCGTCCCTTCATCTCCGGCTCGATGTGCACCACCATCCGAAGCCAATCCTTGTTGTTGAGGCAGTTCCCATTATCCCTCAGGGAAGATGCATTGGATTGGTCACGGACTATAGATACAACACCAGCTTTCAATTACCCAACACTCGCTTAATGAATACCCTGTCAGTACTGACAGCTATTTACTTTATCTTATCAGCACAGGATCAACCTTACCTTGCCTTATGAATTATGGTACAGTGTATCACCTTCTTGGTACCACGTATTGCCTATTTGTACGGCCAAGCAGCTAATACAATACAATTCCGGAATTCGAACCTACCCGCATTTCCATTAATGTATACCAATAATCGTTTTTTCCACCTTGAAGACTTATACCTGTTAACCCTAGACCACTTGGATGTTTGAAGTGCTTAGGATACACAGCGTCAGAATCGGGATTCATGGCACGGCATGGCATGAAACATCCTTACCTTCTTCTATCTTACTTTCTGTTTTACTAACCTACCAGCCCACCTTAACACCTAGACTTGCCCTATTAATAGCTCATGAGGCGGAACAGCTATTAGAACAACTCTTCTCTTAGAAGCTGCTCCAGATGGGATGTGATTAGCCCTTATGCTTAGACCTCGCACTTTCATTAATCTTATATGCCCTCTCTTATCAGGACGGGATATTCCAATCTTACCCTAATTACAACTCATGTATCAGCTAGGAGTTGTGTGCTTCGTAGGGGAGACGAGCTGACCATCTACTATTGAAGAATGAAGACAACAAGCATTGCTACGACCTTTAGATGCAGGAAGGATGAATGTTAGTGTGCTACCAACAACCACCTGTTCTAACCACCTTATCCCCTTACCCAACCTTTGATGGAATGGATAGATGAATGGACGGGGGGTACTACCAATAGAGAGAGGAGCTGCAAGACGTGAGGAAGTAATGAGATATGGGCCTACCTTAACCATGTAGCTAGTTTTGACTATTTCTACTAGACAAGACAGGAAAAGACTGGGAAGGTAATATTCAAGTACAGATTGCAGGATAGAATACAGGAAAGAGGAAGCCTTATTCGTTATTAAAAAGGGAAAGGGAGAAAATAAGATAATAAGGTAATTTAGGATTTGAAAGAGATTCTTTAGGTGTGGTTTAATATCCGGATCTGGGATCACGTACTTCATTGATTTCCTTTGTTGGCTGGGCAGGCATAGGAACAAGAAAGAGATCTCTTGTTGGTTCGTCCCTCCTTCCTTTTTAACCGATGGGTTAGCTTCCCCAAAGGCAGCTTCTAATGGGTTAATGTGATTATATAAAGATTAACTCCCATGGTTCCTAGCCGGCCAACTGCTACAACTTGACTAGGAGATGGGTTCGTAATTCCCGTCATAGATCCAAGTTAAGAAGAACAAATAGGTGTGCTGGTCAATCAAGTCTTGAATCTTGTGCCTTAGTCAAGTATTCACTCATAGTAGGGTCCTTCAATCTCTCTTTTCCGTGTGTCAAGAAAGAGGGGAAGCAAACAAACTTCTCGGTTTACCCTCTCGATCTCCTCCTAGCAACATCCGCCTTCTTGCTGTCTCACTCAATCTCGCAGTGTCGTACCTGCTATGAAAGTGAGCTGCGCTCGCCAGGAAGAGAAAGACATTCTAGGTCTCACAGTGTCAAAAGAACCTCCTTCCTTAGTGCACTTTCAGAAAGTGAAGGAAATCTTCTCACTTGTGATCAAAGTGCGTTTCATATAGCTGTAAAATGGTGCAACTCGATTTTCGCTCTAAGACGGAGATCGAAATGAGAAAAGTGCATTTCATATAGCTGTGAATTGGCATAAAGAGATTTGGAGGGAGTGGACTCTTGCTACCATCGCTTTCCTGCTTGACCCTGTAGACCCACTTTTCTGTAAGGCTTTCTTCCCAGCTGGTCCTTAAGAGCAAATAAAGCCATTAGCTTGATTTGAGCAGTAGTGTCAAGGATTACTTCTTCCCAAGAAATGAACAAGCATCGAAGGCCATTAAAAGCCATGGTACTGAGACCCACCGCTCACCCAACTCATAGTGCGTGGTCGAATTCCTAGGGCGCGCCACACCACACGTAAGAATGAAGAATCAAAATAGCTAGCCTTTATTATTTCACATTCCAAGGGATTCTCCTTCTGCATCTTTTCCGGGCAAATGATTCAAATGAGAGCTGTGGAACACATGCATAACTGGATTAGCTTACTATTGATGATAGGGCACAAGGAAGAGAGGCACCAGACTTAGTAAAGTCAAGGGGGTTTATCTCTCTAAAATGGAAGTAGGTCTGCCCCCTCAAAAACCTTTCTTTCTTTCTATGGCTATTTCTTTGTAAAGAAAACAAAGGAAAAGTAGTGTCCCCGGACCACGCATCGTCTTCGGCCTGCTCAACAGCTTCTATTCCCAACTGACACTCTTGAACCTTACAGCTTTCCAGCCGCACTAATATCCGGGGCTTCCGCGGCTTCCATTAGCTCCAGCTGACTCCTGCATATTCCAGTGTTGATGAATCAAAAGGTTTCCACTTCTCTTTCTTTTCTGAAAGTCAGTTTATTCGCTTCACTCCTTTGAAAAGGCGTCTTTGGGGCCGGGCTTGGTTAGATCTTGTTCCGAGACAGCCTCTTTTCGCCCAGTATTCCATAGTCCTGTTGCGCCTTTTTGGAATGAGTATGAGGTAGAATTAGAATAGAAATGATCTGGGCTAAAGCCCTTCACGTGCCGAAATGAACCATGTTGATGCACGCCTTGCCTTCCCCGCTCACTCCGACAGCGTAGTTTCCGGGTCAATCTCTGGCAAAGACTTTGACTTTGACTGCTTCCCTTTGTTCCTACGAACAGAATTCTTCCATTATTACTAAAAGAATAAAGAAGAAATGGAAGTCGAAGAAATGAAATGGACGTCAAGGTGACGGAACGGCTTGAGGATGCTCACCAGCACATAGAGGGGGGCTGGGTCGAAGGATATCACGGCGGGCGAGGGGTTGAGCGTTAGGGCTGGTTCCGCCAGGCTTTAAGTAAGATGCTGTAGTGGAGTCATCTTCGTTAGCGCAGAGGCTTCAAAGAGCAGCCATAGGGTAGTACACTTGCTGATCAGAGAAACCTGGATGCTTATCAGGTTTGGGGGAAAGAGACATGGCCCTTGACTTAGATCTTTCATGGTTTGCTTTGAACTACTCGCCTTCTTTCTGTAGTGGGACTTCCCCCGCTGCAACTCTTACTGGAGGATTAGGGTTCACTCCTTCCGCGACAAAGCGAAACGAGGAATAGCCAGTAATTGAGACTCCAAAGCACGTCGCCGGTCTGTAGCAAGTACGGATTCGATCTCTGCGGAAGGGCTTTTCAAGCAAGTTCCTAATCCAACTGTCCAGTCAGTAAGGAGCAAGTCCGGGTAAGCGAGTAACCAATCAACTTGTCAAAACCCCGTCTTTTTTAGTAATAAGACCGATTTCCCTCTAACGAGTGACATTAAAGTCGACAACTTTCATTTTCCCCGTATTTTTGGCATCAAAAGCTTTTCCACTCGGGCAAGCAACATGAAAAGTAGCATTCTTTATAAAACCACGTCTTTTTGTCCTCAACTGCTAAGAGATAGGAGAGAACGGTGATGAAGATAGATTGAGGCTCTTCCTCTATCCTAAGTAGCAGAATACACAAGGCTGGATGGAACGATCAGGCTGAGGCCTAGCAGCAGGGTGGGACTAGAGAGGAAGGAAAGCAAGCCCCTTCTACTATAAAGCTATCCTACAGGAAAGACAGCTATCTTCTCCTTGCTTCTTATCTGACTTCTCCTACTAGAGAGAACAGAACATACCAGTTTCCAAAGCAAGATAGTCTGTTAAAATGGTATGGTACAGAGCATACTAAATGAAACAGACTATCTTCAATAAGAAAGAGAGTATGCTAGAATGGTACAATAGTAGTCTGTTACCAGGAAAGGAAAGCCCAGCAGGGGAAAGACTTCAACATAAAAGTACATTTCCGTTCTTCCTGTTCCCGCGGCAGACGTATGCTCGGTTGAAGCTGGATTTAGAAAGGGACAAAGGATCAGCAGCGGTGCATATATGTTAAGGTATAAGTGGGGTACCTAAGACAGATGCGCCTTGATCTGAACAATGAAATTCATTGCATACAGCGAAGTAAGGGGGTGCCAACTTACACAATGATACTACGTGTTTGGCTCCCTTCACCTTTCTAAATTAGAATAGTCAATCCTAAAAGTTCAATATCAGGCGGTACTTACTGTGCTCTAAAGCGCACTGAAAACGCTTTTGAACAAGCTGAAAAGCCAAGCTAAACTGAAAAGAAGCTAGCCACCTTCCCCTCCCTACGGTTACCCAGACCTCTCACATTCCACGATTAGATGTTTAGATTCATTGGAAACTACGGGTTTTCCTCCCTCTGGACCTCTTAACCTCACTAACCCCCCTTGTTGGATATTTAGAGTCAGTTGGATCAGAACCAGCAACAGATCCTACTATTAGTTTACGGTCTCTGCCTTTCTTTACTATGTGCCTATCTATCTATGGATCTCGTGTACAAAAAGAATCCAAATTTGACTGGTTTAAGGACGGAAGCTCCCGGTCTGAACCCCGTCGTTCGTCTTATGTAGGCGTGTGTGTGCCAGGGGAATGGAGGGAAGTGGGGAGATAAGCTCTTTTGAGCTACAGTTTATGCATATTCCTATATTGCAGATCCACTGTTGGAAGCTCCTGTTTTCGCTGTCTACTCCCCCACAAATCTAGGGCTATATCGCCCCCCTATACCAGTTTTCAGGGATGACACCTAAGGCTGAGTCAGTTTGCAAAGGGGATCCTAGTTTAAGGAGAGGAAGCAGTTTGCTACCATTCCCTTCCACAACCGGACTCGTTTATTTACCCTAGTTATCAAGCCTTCGCCAGTGGCTCATAATCTTCCACTTAGAATCTTGTATACGGTGGCGAATAATCTCGGCTTAAGCGCTCATAGGGCATTTGCCTTTGATCCTAGCCGACGTTGGAACAGATCCAACATGACTGGCGTAAAGGGCAACCTTCCCACGTCTTGATACCCTTACCCGACGTGCTTCTTTTCATGTTATTGCTCTTGCCGCGCTTATTCTTCTGGTTAACGCGCCCCACTAATAACAGATTCGAGTCCCAGCACATATCCAGGCTGAGGGTATCGATTAGTCTTATTTAGTTCCATGAGCGGTGTACGATAGGCTCCCGGATGTTGTTGCGCATGCAAGTGAAGGTCAGGGACCACCTTCTAAATGCCGTGGAGCGGGGTGCAATTGATGTTCCTTGAACGCGTGAACTTTACCTTGATGGGTATGGTTATTGACTGGGTGATCCTGATGATTCTTCTTGACCAGGTGGTAGTTAAAGGAAGATCGCTTCTGAACAGGTGGTCTCTGATAATAAGGGAATTGCTCCTGCGCCTGCCGTGGCTACTAAATCTGCAGCTGTGTCCGCTACTAAGGGCTTTCCTGGTGACTATGACAAGGATAAACACGAGGAACGCTATAATCTGTAGCTATAGGATTTATACTATGGTGGACAAGCGTTCCACAGAATGTCATCAATCTTATACAACCTGGCTCCATCTTTAACCAAGAACTTATTAAAATAATAAAAGAAGCATTGGGCGACGTAAACCTAGTTCCGGCAATAGGAGAAGAGGAAATGAAGCAAAAGTTCGATCCGCTCGGCTGGATGAAAACTATAGACGAAATCAAGGCAGAATCTTGGAAGCAGGAGCAAAGGGTGGGAGTCCTAACCACGATGCTCGGAGCTGCTGCCATGATAGCGATACTCGTGTATGCCTCATCCCCGGCGGGCGAGCTCGTACAACTAAGCTAATCAAGACGGCGTGAGATAGAAGATGAATTTTGAATAATTGCATAAAAGCGGGGTTCCTCCTTGCTACTAAGGAAAGGGTACGCCAGGATCCCAACTCTTTTGAGCTTGTCGATTTCTCTTTATTCTTTGAATTACCCCAAGACAGAAAGTATAATCTCCATGAATATCCTTCACTCGTTATCTCCTCATCTTCCTATTCCTTGTTTTGTGCAGGTTCGTCAATGTCATAAGAAGACTTCTTTGCAGCCACCGGCGTTTGAGAATCCTAACTCTACGCTGGGGGTGCGATTTGTGGAATATTTGTCAGAGCACGGCAACCCAGCCCCATACACCGAGGATGACTTGGGGGGAACTGACAGCCCTAGTTGGTAGCCTTTTTGAGTTAGTAGATTGGATTGCTGATTGTATAGCCCAGGGGCACGAACCAGCGGAAATTAGGGTTTCTAATTCGAATCTTACTACGAGGCAAAAGGAAAGGCTTGTGGGGCTGCTCTCCCCTGTCCTTGCAACGCTATACATCAAGAATGGGCGCAAGGGTGGAATTACTAATATTCTAAGTAGCAGGGCTTCTATGATTGACATTGTGAACTCACTTACTTCCTTTGCAAGCATGCATACTATTAACGAATCGATAATAGGAATGGAATGATGAACAGGCTAGGTACATGAGCCTTTCAGGAGTAGTTAAGGGACATCAAGCCAAGCATTCGTCCACCACCTCAATGTCAATCGAAGTCGGAACGGGCTTATGCAGGTGATCTCCTCAATCCGTTGATTCCGAACCCAGGGCGAGCCAAGCTCCACCCTCTTAATCCTTGTCTTCTACTCCTGGTGATGTAGTTGATAGCAGCATCCGAACAACCCGTGGTTAATCCCATTTGTAGGCAGGCCCTCGGAACAGAAGGACCAATGGAAACTATTCTCACTTCGCTGGATAAAGAACTCTTCCGGAACTGGCAATCTTGTTCCATCTCTCCCAAGGAATGGGGGATCGCTGCTGAGAAAGACCCATTTGCGTGCGCATCGAGTGATGATAAAGCTTGCCCTCCCTCTAATGTAATGGTTACCTCTAAGCGGCCAATAGCAACACCTGTATATCCTATATCCACTTCGATTCGAGACCCGAACTACGAGGGCCAGTGCCATACAAGCGAGGAAAGAGAGCCAGGAACAGAATCCCCAAAGAGGCTAGATCACTATACCCTCAACCGCATTGGTTTCACTCTTTTCGGCTCGGCTTCGTCCGGTCTTGCTACCGGAACAACGTCCGCTAGTGGTATGCTTACTAATGTCGGAACAACGTTCGCTTCTTGGTATACTTCGTTGATCAGGTATTGATATCTTGGAATCGGAACAACATCCGCTTATTGATATAGGAAGAGCGCCCGGTAGTTGATCCGGTCTTGGTATCGGGACTGCGTCCGCTAGTGGACTACAATAAGAGATGGACAGATCAAGTGCTAGAAGTGGCTACAAGAAAGAGGGTGCTTTTGTTGCATGATCGACTGTCGCACGATCGGCAGCGGATTCTTCAATCTTAGCCTTACTAGCTGCCTGGTAAGTCTTGTGGAGGAAGTCATAGCTTTACCCATCCTTATGCAGATCAATCGTGAAAGCAGGATTGAATCCCCAACAATTCTATCTAGTTAGTTAGGAAGGCGAAGTTAAGCAAGCACCTCGCCTATCTTTACCTTTACGAATTCCGAAAGCTTGCTTCTTTTATCTGCCGAATTCTTTATTGAAGAGGAAGGTTTGGATCGGGGCAGCTTCCTTAGTATCGACGAAAGTGAAGATTGAAAGGGTTGCGAAACGAAATGGTTGTGTCGGTGGAATCCTCTCATCTAGAGACCGGGATTAGGTTGTACCGGTCCACCCTCGCCCTTTATAAGGAAAGGAGGAAGTTCTCTAGAAATCGAAATGTCAAGAGCAACAAGAAAGATCGTTCCCTGCAGTCACTTGCTTCCGACTTGTCACAATATACATTCCCCTCCGTTACAAACCTTCTCCGATATGAAGACCAACTCCAACTCAAAATCCGAAGTCAAAGCTTGGCACCAACTCAAAAAAGGAGTAATCGACAGAACTGAACCCTAGCTCCTCACTCTTCACTCTGACGAAGAAGTTTCAATCTCGTACCTTCCAGGACAGAGAAGAGATTCTATCTCAATGTCGGGAAATCACTG